TAGTTAGCAAGATTTGTTATCGGATCATTACAATAAATGCTCTATTTTTATTGCCTTAGTTAGGCAAGATCTGTTATCGGATGCAAAATGAATGCGTAATTATGAATAGTCTAGTCCTTCACTAAGAAATATTCTGTTATTATTATAACATATATTGCCTTAGTTAGCAAGATTTGTTATCGGATCCAAAATGAATGCGTAATTATGAATAGTCCTTCACTAATAAATGTTATGTTATTATTATAACATGTATTGCCTTAGTTAGCAATATCTGTCATCGGATCCAAAATGAATATGTAATTATGAATAGTCATTCACTCAATTTCTACAATACATTTATATGATATACAATTAATTGTATATATATACATATACATCTACATGTATTGCTTTAGTTAACTAGGTATTAAATGCTTCTTTAGCTGCGTACATTACTTCGACAGTAATGGTTTCAATCCCCTTTTGTCTTGCAAATTTTTCAGTATTTCTTTCCACCCTTTCTCTGGCAAAACGAGGAATTTTATTTAATTCTAGTCGACTTTCAGGATTCCAAATTAGGCCTATATCCGTAGACAATGATTTGGATATGATTTCTTTAGTATCATGACCACCAAAAATATCTAGAAGATGGTCCTCCATACCCAGAGCAAATGAGTTATAAATTAGATCGGCTATTTGATTAGTACCTTCGTAACCTAAAAAAGGTCGGTATCCTAAAGGAAAGTTTTGTATATGAACTGGTGCAGAAATAACTCCACACGGAATATCAAGACGTTTACCAATATGACGTTCCATTTGAGTACCAAATATTGCAGATGGTTCGATGTGAGCGATCATATCTCCTACCTCAGCATGATCATCTGTGATCAGTATTTCATCGCAGAAATCTTGAATTTGCTCTTTGAACCATTCCGCATCGTGTTTGCAATAAGTACCTGCACAACTGACACGAATCCCCATTTCTCGAACAAGTATCTTAGTTATTGAAGCAGCATGAGTTGTATCACCAAAAACAACTGTTTCTTTACCCGTCAAATTCTGACAATCAATAGATCTTGAAAACCAAGCAGCTTGGGAAACAAATCGAGTTTGTCCATCGATATAAGGTTCATAATCCACTCTTTTATTCGATGAACTAAGAGTCAACGTATTCACATTTTTTTGAATCTGGCGGATCCACTCCGCCATATCTACAGCTCCCATGGGAGCTATAGATATGTAAGGCATCCCATATTCTTTATTTAAATACACCGCTGTCATTAAGCCCACTTCACGATAAGGAATTAAATTGAACCAAGCTTTTGGTAAATTTTGAAGATCTTCTACAGATCCTCCTTCAGGAATTATTTGATTAATTTCGATGTCCAGATCTCGTAATAAACGTCTTAATTCACGACAATCGTGTTGATTATGAAAACCTAATGTAAAAATTCCAATTATATTGACAGAAGGCGCATCAGTTAGAAACTGATCCCATTTTTCTTGTCTATGACATCTATCTAAATAATATTGAACCACCTGTTCTAAAGTTCTATCCGCTGCTTGAATTTCATTTACTTGATAATGATCAACATCTGCAAAAATTACGTCGGAATCAGAAATTCTGGATGCTCTATTCACAAAGTTCTGTAAATCTTCTTGCAAAATACTAGAGGTACATGTAGGTGTCAATATGATAAGATCAGGATGTTCCTCCTTATCTTTCCGGAGAATATTATCCACAACTCTTTCTTGAGATCCACGTGCTAGTACATGACGATCTACTATGCTAGCAGTTGCGGCAGTAAAATCTCTTTCGCGTTCTAACATAGAACGCATTACATTAAAATAATCATCTCCTAGAGGAGCGTGCATAATTGCATGCACATTTTTGAAAGAAGTAGCTACTCGTAGGGTTCCAATATGAGCAGGACCAGCATACATCCAATAGGCTAATTTCACTTTATCTCTATCTCAATTTGATCTGTATTCCCATCCTACACCGCAAAAATATCCCTTATCTATATTTAGATATTCAAAAAATAATACTCTATTTAGATATTAAATAAATACTAATAATAGAATATTTTCGTTCCATAAGTAGAGTCTTCTTTTTTTCATACTGTTCCACCTGGGACGGAAGGATTCGAACCTTCGAAATAACAGGACCAAAACCTGTTGCCTTACCGCTTGGCCACGCCCCATTATTGTTTTATTTTAATCTTGTTTTATTTTAATCAATTAATATAAATTGACGCAATGGTTCATTTTAATCTGAATTGCATTATTATAATTCGATTCGCTATAATTCTATCGATTTTGAAGATATCTTTTAATTTAATTTCAGCCAATAAGTATGTAACTACATACTATGAGCCTGCTTAGCTCAGAGGTGAGAGCGTCGCACTTGTAATGCGATGGTCATCGGTTCGATCCCGATAGCTGGCTCGTTTTTATTCTTTTCATTTCTTACCATTAAAAACCATAGATCTATGAAATAACGAAAAGACTCTTCCTTTTCGGATCGTGGATCCGCCGGGTCTGTCGTGGCATGATTCGTTTCAACTAGAAACGAAATCAATGATTGAAACATATCTTTTTTTCTTTCTACAATATTTTCAAAATTGAAGAGAATTTGTTTCTCTATTTCTATATAAAATCATTCCAATATTCGTGTTATATTATTCCTCTTTCCAACATTATTTGTTCATTTCTTGAAATAAGGAGTTTTTTTATGTCCCGTTATCGCGGACCTCGTTTAAAAATAATAAATCGTCTCAAAAATTTACCAGGACTAAGTAAGAAAACATCCAACAGAATTAAAAAGCCTATAAAAAAAAAACATTCTAAACCTATTAAACCTTCTAAATATCCTGTCCGTCTAAAAGAAAAACAAAAATTACGTTTTCATTACGGACTTCCAGAGCGCCAATTACTTCAATATGTTCGTATTGCTAGAAGAGCCAAGGGATCAACAGGTCAGGTTCTATTACAATTACTTGAAATGCGCTTGGATAATATCCTTTTTCGATTGGGTATGGCGCTTACTATTCCTGAAGCCAGACAATTAGTCAACCATAGGCATATCCTGGTCAATGGTCGTATCGTAGATATACCAAGTTATCGTTGTAAACCCCAAGATTTAATCTCTATAAAAGAGAAACAAGGATTGATAAATATAATTAATCAAAATATATTTATTTCTGAGCAGGATCAAATGAGGGTGCCACCTCATTTAAATTGGATAAAAAAAAAGTCACAATATAGTGCATTAGTGAATAAAATAATAGATAATAAGCGTATCGGTTTGAATATTAATGAATTATTGGTCGTAGAATACTATTCCCGTCGAGTTTAAATTGGGAATGAAAAGAAAGGATTTCTGCGCATCTGTCCCTCTGTATGTTACATTACAATGTCATTGTCAATAATGAATCATTATTTATTCAAATATTTTTTATTTTCCTTTCCTATACCGATATTTATTTTACTTTTTTTATTTTCTCTACCCCGAAATGGAAGGAGATTTTTGGAAAATGAAACCAATCCTATTGGGTTTAGATTCATGAGAAAATGATACAAAAAAGAATACGAATATACGGAAAGAGGGGGATTCGAACCCCCGGTAAACAGAAGCCTACATAGCAGTTCCAATGCTACGCCTTGAACCGCTCAGCCATCTTTCCTATACGATCTCTTTATTTGTCGACAAAATGAAAACAACAATTTTCAATTTTTTAAAGTGATAACTGACTTTTGCATAAGTCAAGTATTTATGAATAAAGACAAAAGAGTATTTTACCAAACTTCTTTTCTTCTTATTTACAAGATATTTTTTTTTCATTTTTCATCAATCTAATCTTATTATTTATAAATTATTCGGGTTTTTATTGCCGATCCAATTGTGAAATGAAGTCAGATCTATTGATCCATATCATATATATCCTATATATAATATTAAGAATAATTCTTCGGTCGATAAGAATTAATCGTACAAATTGTACACAAATTCTATCATAATGACTATATTATATATATACATACCCAATAGATTCTATATTTTATTAATTAAGTATGCACAAACACAATCATCATTTTCTCATTTTATGTTCACCAATTTGCCGTTTACTTACTCGTTTTATCATTGGGGTCATGAGCAAACGAGCGCGAAACTTCTTAGATTCGCATTATATAGATATAAATATTTTCTCAAATTTTTTTTATTGATTGTTCATCAATCAATTTAATAAACTCTTTCAAATATTCTCAATTTTTCTTTATTCAGTTTACACGATCGTAAGGGAATTTATTTATTATGCTATTGTGCATTGGAAAATAATTTTGTTCATGGAATCATTTCCGTAGGGGAAATGAAAGAAATTATCAAATTTATAATTGACTATGCCTAGATCTCAGAGAAATGACAATTTTATCGACAAGACTTTCACAATTGTAGCGGATATATTATTGCAGATAATCCCAATGGCTTCAGGGGAGAAAAAGGCATTTACCTATTACAGAGATGGTGTGATTTGATTTTTTTTCTTTCTACTTTTTATCGTTTGGTAGAATGGCGGGATATTTATTAAGTTAAAACTTACGCTGAGTGAAGGTGAGTTTTAGAAATAGAACAATTCTTTCTGTCGTGTATCCTCGATTTATGCAGCCTTAGATGCTTTGATCTTCTGAGATTCTAGTATTGAGCGAAAGGTTATATCTATTACATAGATTATATCTATTACATAGATTATATATATTACATAGATTATATATATTACATAGATTATATCTATTACATAGATGTTAATGGTCAAATCTATATGATAGGTGTGCATAGGGGAAAAAACACTATTCGTTAAAATCGACAACACAAATGCTTCGTTATAATATATGACCTTTTTATGAAGGGATAGTTAGAATGGTTGAGGCAACAAACATCCATCTCGTTTGTACTTCGGATACCGCTAGAACCATCGGAGACTGTTGAAGTGAATAATTCCCGTAAAATACAGTGCGTTAAGGACAAAGTAAATTGTTAGAGGTTATGTTGTGCTAAGTTAAAATACTTGGTTATTATAGAAGATAAAATCTTTGCAAGAAGGATAGCTAGAGATTCATTGGAAACACACTAGTTCCTGTTAATTCATAATCATAAGGAAAATCTTTTTTCTTGTCAATTGAATTGATTACTTTCCTTATTCTGTAAAAAAAGGAGGAGCCGTATGAGGTGAAATTCTCATGTACGGTTTTGAAGCGGAGATCATTTCAATTGAATGAACGACCGTAACGAATGTCAGCTCAATCCGAAGGGGAATATGCGGAAGCTTTACAAAATTATTATGAAGCCATGCGACCGGAAATTGACCCCTATGACCGAAGTTATATATTGTATAATATAGGTCTTATCCACACAAGTAATGGGGAACATACTAAGGCTTTGGAATATTATTTCCAGGCATTAGAACGAAACCCGTCTTTACCACAAGCTCTTAATAATACGGCCTTGATCTGTCATTACGTGCGGCTATCTGTACTATAGAATGAATTCGTTTAGTACGAAAAAGAAAAAAAGAGGCTTTCTACATATGCACCGTCCAAAACAACGGTTTTTTATCAGCTGTAGTCAAAAGAATATCCCTCATAGGAGCCTAAATATGAATGGGTAAATATAGCCTGGATAGTCCATGGATAAAATAAAATCAATTCAATTGATGGAGAAAGCACCATAAAGATCAATTATTGAAAGTTCGGGCTGATACGATCAAATCTGCTCATGGGCAAAAATAAGGAATCTATTTATGTAATGTAATAGAGTTGATTTACTAGTACTAGGTTATTGAGCAGCGGTGTAGCATCAGATCCTAAAGACGTGAAGTACTTTCCTGATAGAAAAGTATTATTCAAAAATTTCTATACAGAACATAGATAGTTACCTCTTAAAAAGATTTTTATCTGAATAATCTGAAGTAGATCTCTTTATAATTCTAATACTTCATCTTTTTAGGGTGGGAGAAAAGAGAAAACCTGATCATTTATCGAAAGTGAAGTTTTAAACTCATGTCATTGACCCATTCTGTTCTTTTGGTTAAGCTGAACGTATTTATCCTATTTTGGAAGTTTGGGTAAAGAACTAAAGAATAGTTAATTGAGCCGTATGAGGTAGGAAACTCTCAAGTACGGTTCTAAGGGAAGAAAACTTTTAGAAGTTGATCTATCCCGACCGAGGAGAACAGGCCATTCAACAGGGAGATCCTGAAATTGCGGAAGCGTGGTTTGATCAAGCTGCTGAATATTGGAAACAAGCTATAGCACTTGCTCCAAGCAATTATATCGAAGCACAAAATTGGTTAAAGATTACAGGACGTTTTGGAGAATGAAAATCTCCCGATTACTATACTATAGTCAAGATTATGAAATTTATCATACTATTTGAGCGAATTAGCTTCTCTTATTGCATTGTCATTCTAAAAAAAAGAGAATAATATACTCTATGGATTGTTAAAAAAATCTTTTTAATATGGGTAAATCCCGTCCAGAAATAGAATTTATGAAAGATTCATTGATATTCATCAATTCAAAGTTCTTTTGAATCATAAAAGTGATCTGTAACATATGGGTCCAGAGATATGGATAGATAAATCTGGATATGAAGATAATGATTGTATCATATCATATTGATATATCTTTTTTACAACTGGGCGGAAAAGTTTTATATCTCATACATAACGGTCCATTAAGCACCTATCAGATATGTCATAATAAATTTGAACACCTGCCTCAAATCGACTTCCGTATCATAGTCGCTTCAGTTCTAAACTGGGAAAGAGAGGGACAAGTTTAATAATCTATATATAGAATATATTTTATTTATAGAATATATTTTATTTATTTTTTTTTCAACAAATTTGGCGGGTTTTTTCTCATGTCTCGTCTGGAAAGAGGAGAACTCAATGACCATTCGTTCACCGGAAGAAGTAAAGATCATAGTGGAGAGGGATCCTGTTAAAACCTCTTTTGAAAAATGGGCTAAACCCGGTCATTTCTCAAAGACACTAGCTAAGGGACCCAATACTACCACCTGGATCTGGAACTTACATGCTGATGCTCACGATTTTGATAGCCATACCAATGATTTGGAAGAGATCTCTCGCAAAGTATTTAGTGCTCATTTTGGTCAATTAGCCATCATATTTATTTGGCTAAGTGGGATGTACTTTCACGGCGCTCGTTTCTCCAATTATGAAGCATGGCTAGGCGATCCTACTCACATTAAACCCAGTGCTCAGGTAGTTTGGCCGGTAGTAGGCCAAGAAATTTTGAATGGAGATGTGGGTGGAGGTTTTCGAGGAATACAAATAACCTCTGGGTTCTTCCAGATTTGGCGAGCATCCGGAATAACTAGTGAATTGCAACTTTACTGCACCGCAATTGGTGCATTGATCTTTGCAGCGTTAATGCTTTTTGCTGGTTGGTTCCATTATCACAAAGCTGCTCCAAAATTGGCTTGGTTCCAAGATGTAGAATCCATGTTGAACCACCATTTAGCAGGGTTACTAGGACTTGGCTCTCTATCTTGGGCAGGACACCAAATACACGTTTCTTTACCTATTAATCAACTCTTAGATGCTGGAGTGGACCCTAAAGAGATACCACTTCCTCATGAATTTATTTTAAATCGTGAGCTTTTAGCTCAACTTTATCCCAGTTTCACTGAGGGATTGACCCCATTTTTCACTCTGAATTGGTCGAAATATTCAGAATTTTTGACTTTTCGTGGAGGACTCAACCCAGTAACGGGGGGTCTGTGGCTGACCGATACTGCACACCACCATTTGGCTATTGCAGTTCTTTTTCTAATCGCTGGTCATATGTATAAAACCAATTGGGTTATTGGTCATAACCTGAAGGATATTTTGGAAGCTCATAAAGGTCCATTTACAGGGGAAGGACATAGAGGTCTTTACGAGATCTTAACTACTTCATGGCATGCTCAATTAGCTCTTAACCTAGCTATGTTAGGATCTTTAACTATTGTCGTAGCTCATCATATGTATTCTATGCCTCCCTATCCATATCTAGCGACTGACTATGGTACCCAACTATCTCTGTTCACGCACCATATGTGGATTGGTGGATTTCTCATAGTTGGCGCTGCTGCACATGCAGCTATTTTTATGGTAAGAGACTATGATCCGACTACTCAATACAACAATCTTTTAGATCGTGTTCTGAGACATCGTGATGCAATTGTATCACACTTAAACTGGGTATGTATTTTCTTAGGTTTCCATAGTTTTGGTCTATATATTCATAATGATACTATGAGTGCTTTAGGACGTCCTAAAGATATGTTTTCAGATACTGCTATCCAATTACAACCTATCTTTGCTCAATGGATACAAAACACTCATGCTTTAGCACCCAGTTTGACAGCTCCTGATGCAACAGCAAGCACCAGCTTAACCTGGGGAGGTGCTGATTTGATAGCAGTAGGTGCCAAAGTGGCTTTGTTACCTATTCCATTAGGAACTGCGGATTTTTTAGTGCACCATATTCATGCATTTACTATCCATGTGACTGTATTAATATTACTTAAAGGTGTTTTATTTGCTCGCAGTTCTCGTTTAATACCCGATAAAGCGAATCTTGGTTTTCGTTTTCCTTGCGATGGACCTGGTAGAGGAGGAACATGTCAAGTATCTGCTTGGGATCATGTCTTCCTAGGGTTATTCTGGATGTACAATGCAATTTCGGTAGTAATATTTCATTTTAGTTGGAAAATGCAGTCCGATGTTTGGGGTAGTATAAGTGATCAGGGAGTGGTAACTCATATTACAGGAGGAAACTTTGCGCAGAGTTCCGTTACAATTAACGGGTGGCTCCGTGACTTTCTATGGGCACAAGCTTCTCAAGTAATCCAATCTTACGGTTCTTCATTATCTGCATATGGTCTTTTATTCTTAGGTGCTCATTTCGTTTGGGCCTTTAGTTTAATGTTCCTATTTAGTGGCCGTGGATATTGGCAAGAACTTATTGAATCTATTGTTTGGGCTCATAATAAATTAAAAGTTGCTCCTGCTATCCAGCCAAGAGCCTTGAGTATTGTTCAAGGACGTGCTGTAGGAGTAGCTCATTACCTTCTGGGTGGAATCGCCACAACATGGGCGTTCTTCCTAGCAAGAATTATTGCAGTAGGATAATGGCTAGGAGGATAAAGCATTATGGCATCAAGATTTCCAAAGTTCAGCCAAGGCTTGGCCCAGGACCCAACTACTCGTCGTATTTGGTTTGGTATTGCTACTGCACATGACTTTGAGAGTCATGATGATATTACCGAAGAGCGCCTTTATCAAAAGATTTTTGCTTCTCACTTTGGTCAGTTAGCTATAATCTTTCTGTGGACCTCTGGTAATTTGTTCCACGTAGCTTGGCAAGGCAATTTCCAAGCATGGGTCCACGACCCCTTACATGTAAGACCTATTGCTCATGCAATTTGGGATCCTCATTTTGGTCAACCGGCCGTAGAAGCCTTTACCCGAGGAGGTGCTCCCGGTCCGGTCAATATTGCTTATTCCGGTGTTTATCAGTGGTGGTATACAATTGGTTTACGCACTAATGAAGATCTTTATACCGGAGCTCTTTTCTTGCTATTTCTTTCTGCTCTTTTTTTAACAGCGGGTTGGTTGCATCTACAACCTCAATGGAAACCAAGTGTTTCATGGTTTAAAAATGCCGAATCTCGTCTCAATCATCATTTATCAGGGCTCTTCGGAGTCAGTTCTTTGGCTTGGACGGGACATTTAGTTCATGTCGCTATTCCTGAATCAAGAGGAGAGCACATAAGGTGGGATAATTTTTTAGATGTAGTACCCCATCCCCAAGGGTTGCAACCACTTTTTACAGGTCAGTGGAATCTTTATGCTCAAAATCCTGATTCCAGCAGTCATTTATTTGGTACCGCTAAAGGGGCGGGAACTGCTATTCTAACTCTTCTCGGGGGATTCCACCCACAAACTCAAAGTTTGTGGCTAACTGATATTGCACATCATCATTTAGCTATTGCATTTGTGTTTTTCATTGCTGGTCATATGTATAGAACCAACTTTGGAATTGGACACAGTATAAAAGATATTTTAGAAGCACATGTTCCCCCGGGAGGCTTATTAGGACGCGGGCATAAGGGTCTTTACAACACAATCAATAACTCTCTTCACTTTCAATTAGGTCTTGCTCTAGCTTCTTTGGGAGTTGTTACCTCTTTGGTAGCTCAACACATGTATTCTTTGCCTGCCTATGCCTTCATAGCACAAGATTTTACTACTCAAGCTGCTTTGTATACTCATCATCAATACATTGCCGGATTCATTATGACAGGGGCATTTGCTCATGGAGCTATATTTCTCATTAGAGATTATAATCCAGAACAGAATAAGGATAATGTATTGGCCAGAATGTTGGAGCATAAGGAAGCCATAATATCTCATTTGAGTTGGGTTAGTTTATTTCTAGGTTTTCATACCTTGGGACTTTATGTTCATAACGATGTTATGCTCGCTTTTGGTACTCCAGAAAAGCAAATCTTGATTGAGCCTATATTTGCTCAATGGATACAATCTGCTCATGGTAAGGCCTTATATGGCTTTGATGTGCTCTTATCTTCAGCAAATGATCCAGCATTCAATGCCGGCAAAAGCTTATGGTTACCCGGTTGGTTGAATGCTATTAACGATAATAAAAATTCACTCTTCTTAACAATTGGTCCCGGAGACTTTTTGGTTCATCATGCTATTGCTCTAGGTTTGCATACGACTACATTGATTTTAGTAAAAGGTGCTTTAGATGCGCGCGGTTCTAAGCTAATGCCTGATAAGAAAGATTTTGGTTATAGTTTTCCTTGCGATGGTCCGGGACGGGGCGGTACTTGCGATATTTCGGCCTGGGATGCTTTTTATTTAGCAGTTTTCTGGATGTTGAATACCATTGGATGGGTTACTTTCTATTGGCATTGGAAGCATATCACCTTATGGCAGGGAAATGTAGCTCAATTTAATGAGTCTTCCACTTATTTAATGGGATGGTTAAGAGATTATCTTTGGTTAAATTCTTCACAACTAATTAATGGATACAATCCTTTTGGTATGAACAGTTTATCTGTCTGGGCGTGGATGTTCTTATTTGGACATCTTGTTTGGGCTACTGGATTTATGTTTCTTATTTCTTGGCGTGGATATTGGCAAGAACTGATTGAAACTCTTGCATGGGCTCATGAACGCACACCTCTGGCTAATTTAGTTCGATGGAGGGATAAGCCGGTAGCTCTTTCCATTGTTCAAGCACGATTAGTTGGATTAGCTCATTTTTCTGTAGGCTATATATTCACCTATGCAGCTTTCTTAATCGCCTCTACATCAGGTAAATTCGGTTAATTCTTTTTCATTTTTTAGATTTTCAATCTAATCTTTATGCATAAAAAGAAGGAGCAATCCACGTAATACTTCTCCATCTCAAATTTGATCTATATTATTTATATAAAGTATATAAAGTAGCTGAATCATTATGGCAAGAAAAAGTCTCATTCAAAGAGAGAAAAAGAAACAAAGATTGGAAAGGAAATATAATTTGCTTCGCCAATCTTTGAAAAAAGAGATGAGCGAAGTCTCATCACTGGATGAAAAATTGGAAATTTATAGAAAATTACAATCTCTACCGCGTAATAGTGCACCTACACGTCTTCGCCGACGTTGTTTGAAGACTGGAAGACCCAGAGCCAATTATAGAGACTTTGAATTATCCGGATATATAATCCGTGAAATGGCTCACGCATGTTTGTTGGCTGGGGTAACAAAATCGAGTTGGTAGGGTTAAAAAAAAGGATTCTTTACTTTAAAGTTATTATTATAAAGTCCCTCCCTATATAGGGAGGGAGAATAGCATACCCAAGGGATTGCTCGATGTACCCATTTTTGGGTATTATACAATAAAGTGAATATGAAGGGATAACGCGGAGTAGAGCAGTTTGGTAGCTCGCAAGGCTCATAACCTTGAAGTCACGGGTTCAAATCCCGTCTCCGCAAAGACACAATAAATCCCATATATCTTGACCTTATGTATAAATAAGTATAAATAAGATACAAATACGACTGGACCAATACGATAACTAGTCCAGAATTCTATTCTACAGATGGGCGGGTAGCGGGAATCGAACCCGCATCTTTTCCTTGGCAAGGAAAAATTATACCATTCAACCATACCCGCATTTGACTCGTTATATGGGTAATATATATACCCATATATTACCATTCTATGGAGGTAAATTTTCCTATTTCAATAGACTGATTGATCAATTATCAATAATATTATTAAATATTATTGTTATTAACAATAACCTCTCCCTTGAGCACTTTCATTACCTGGTTTTTTTATTTATCGTAAATTCCTTTGTGAATAATTCACAATGGCCCCTAGAAAGAGGGAGGGGGGGGGAGATTTTAAACCCAAAAGATCAATATATCTTAAGATATGAAAGAATTTAGAATACCTACTAAAAAGACTGATCCAATCCATAATGATACGCCTGAAAATAGTACATTTTTTTTACTTGACCAACCATTAGGAGAGGCAAGTGTAACAGGTACACCAATCACTAGTAGAATTGAAATTGAAATTAATGCAAACACAGACGATTGGAACGCAATAGTCATGGTTGTGATCTTAAAAGCTTCCAACAGATTCAAAAGGCTATACCATTCGATCCCTATCCGGTCAATTTTTGAAAAAAAATGCACTATGGATTTTTATTTGATCATAAATTAATCGAAATTTGATAATTTCGAGAAAGAATCAGCAAATTTTCTTTTTATCATCATGATATACATTATATATATAGCTATTAGCCCTATAGACAGATATTATCTGTCGGGATAAAATGAGTTATGCTAATTCGGGAGAGATGGCCGAGTGGTTGATGGCTCTGGTCTTGAAAACCGGTATAGTTAAAAACTATCGAGGGTTCGAATCCCTCTCTCTCCTTTAAACCTAACCTACGAAAAACAAAAATCCTAGATAGAACTTAGTTCAGTACCAAAAAAATGCTCGGCTATATAGAGCCGAGCAACAAGTATTCAGTTGGAAGAATAATGGCAAAGGATATAACTATCCCGCCTTTTTTATTAATATCTAATAATAAATTAGATATTTATCTAGTTTTTTCTCTGGTTTAATTAAGAGGGGTCATGGAAAGAACAGGTTCAAAATCACGATCAATTCCTTTCTCAAATCCTGCTGCAGCTGCACGAGCTCTTCCTGCATGCCACAAATGACCTACGAAAAAGAAAAATCCTAGAACAAAATGAGAGGTGGCTAACCAACTTCGAGGTGAGACATAATTGACCGCATTAATCTCGGTAGCTACACCGCCCACAGAATTTAAAGAACCTAAAGGAGCATGAGTCATATATTCTGCTGAACGTCGTTCTTGCCAAGGTTGTATGTCTTTTTTCAACTTACTCAGGTCCAAACCATTAGGACCTCTTAGAGGTTCCAACCAGGGAGCACGAAGATCCCAAAAACGCATCGTTTCCCCTCCAAAAATAATTTCTCCAGTAGGAGAACGCATAAGATATTTACCTAAACCGGTGGGCCCTTGGGCAGACCCCACACTAGCTCCAAGACGTTGGTCTCTAACTAGAAAAGTAAATGCTTGCGCTTGAGAGGCCTCTGGGCCGGTAGGTCCATAGAATTCACTGGGATAAGCTGTATTGTTAAACCAAACAAAACAACAAGCAATGAAACCAAAGACAGAGAGAGCTGCTAAACTATAAGATAAGTAAGCTTCTCCGGACCATACAAACGCACGGCGAGCCCACGCAAAAGGTTTTGTTAAGATGTGCCAGATACCACCGAAGATACAAATAGAACCTAACCACACATGTCCTCCAATTAGATCTTCTAGATTGTCCACACTAACAATCCATCCCTCTCCTCCAAAAGGGGATTTGAGTAAATAACCAAATATAGTACTTGGGTTAAGCGTAAGGTTCGTAATTTTTCTTATATCTCCACCGCCGGGAGCCCAGGTATCATATATACCACCAAAATACAAAGCCTTAAACACTAGGAGAAAAGCACCAACACCTAGCAAGATTAGGTGAATACCTAAAATTGTGGTCATTTTGTTCCTATCTTTCCATACATAACCAAAAAATGGAAAAGATTCTTCTAAAGTTTCGGGTCCAATTAGTGCGTGATAAATACCACCGAAGCCTAAAACTGCAGAAGAAATTAAGTGAAGTACCCCGGATACAAAATAGGGAAAAGTGTCCACAATTTCCCCACCAGGACCGACTCCCCATCCTAGAGTAGCTAGATGGGGAAGTAAAATCAAACCTTGTTCATACATAGGTTTTTCCGGTACAAAATGAGCCACTTCAAATAGATTCATTGCTCCAGCCCAGAATACAATTAATCCGGCATGAGCCACATGAGCCCCAAGTAATTTGCCTGACAAATTAATAAGTCGAGCATTACCAGCCCACCAAGCGAAACCAGTGGTTTCTTGGTCACGACCAGCTAAAGTTAGAGTTCCATTAAAGAGCGTTTCCACGGGGTAGAACCTCCTCAGGGAATATAAGGTTTTCATGAGGCTGATCCTGAGCCGCCATCCAAGCACGAATACCTTCGTTCAAAAGAATATTTTTTGTATAAAAAGTCTCAAATTCAGGATCTTCTGCTGCACGAATCTCCTGGGAAACAAAATCATAAGCACGTAAGTTTAGAGCTAGGCCAACTACTCCAATGGCACTCATCCATAAACCGGTCACCGGCACAAATAACATGAAGAAATGTAACCAACGTTTATTGGAAAAAGCAACCCCAAAAATTTGGGACCAGAAACGGTTCGCAGTGACCATAGAATAAGTCTCTTCGGCTTGAGTTGGGTTAAAAGCACGGAATGTATTTGCACCATCACCGTCTTCAAATAAAGTATTTTCTACGGTAGCACCGTGAATAGCACATAGAAGAGCAGCACCCAATACTCCGGCAACTCCCATCATATGAAATGGATTCAAGGTCCAATTATGAAAACCTTGAAAAAAGAGGATAAATCGGAAAATAGCTGCTACGCCAAAACTAGGCGCAAAAAACCAACCAGACTGACCTAATGGATAGATCAAGAATACGGAAACAAAAACAGCAATCGGAGCAGAGAAGGCAATTGCATTATAAGGTCGTAATTGCACAGATCGAGCAAGTTCAAATTGGCGTAACATGAAGCCTATTAGACCAAAAGCACCATGAAGAGCAACGAAAGTCCATAGACCGCCTAATTGACACCAACGAGTAAAATCTCCTTGTGCTTCAGGACCCCATAATAGCAGCAAAGAATGTGCCAAACTATTAGCAGGCGTAGAAACTGCAGCAGTTAAAAAATTACAACCTTCCAAATAGGAACTGGCCAATCCATGAGTATACCAAGAAGTCACAAAAGTTGTGCCCGTAAACCAGCCGCCTAGCGCAAAATAAGCACAAGGAAAAAGCAATAAACCGGACCAACCCACAAAAACAAAACGGTCTCTGCGTAGCCAGTCATCCATAATATCAAATAAAGTTTGTTCCTCTTTGGAAGACTTTCCAAGGGCTATAGTCATAGTAATCCTCCTATTTAACTATTCCAACCTTTTCCGAGCACCCTATTTGATAGAATCAAAGGGTATACACTGTTTTATATTTAAAACATTTATGGACAATTTTTCATCCATCATCCCTTTCAATAAATCGGATTTCGAAGATTCCTTATTGGCACGGATTTTATCCGGTTAAACCGAACTAATACAATATAAGTAAATGCATGATAACCCGAAGTTGTTTCTATTCCATTTTTTATCTTATCCTATAAATTCTATTTGAAATGTAATAAGTATCAACAGAATGCCAGAAAAGCAAGTTAGCTTTTATTCCTCCCTGCTCTTCGAGACTATTCACAATATCAATTCTATTGAATAAATATCAATTCTATTGAATATTAATTACGTCAGTAGTATTTAATAAATACTTTATATATCTCTATGTTTTTTACTACTCTATTAAATAGGAACAACAAGAAAGATTTTTCTAGCTCGTAGAGCTAGAGAAAAGAACTCTATCCGCTCCTTTCCCTTTATTCAAAAAAAAGGGATACTATATTAGTATATTATGAAAAATGAACAGTTACTTTGTTTTCCATTTACCTTTTCTTATCTTTTTTGATATCTAAATTCCAATCTAGAATGACCAAGATAAAATGTCTTGTACATCTAATAGTAAGAAGTAAGAATGTTTGGTACAGCATAATCGAATTATGCTTTTAAAGATAAAAGGAAAATAATTCCATCTAGAATTAAGACTTACATATCCATTTTTTCGGAAAGAAAAAAATGATTCGACATGAATATCCAATTAACAACCAAATATCAAATTATTTGAATAATTTCAATTGATTGAAAGGTTCACTTTCAAAATCTACCTCAATTTTCAATATCAGAATAACTAATATATTAATCAGTCAATGGGTTAGGTTCACTTACTTCTAATTCTTAAAAAGTAAGAATATTCTACTAATTTCAATTAGTATTATTCAATGAAAATTGAAGAAAGTGAAGTATATTATGCCTAATCTTATACTATTTCTCATCTTATTAGTAGCAAGATAAAGAAAAAAAGCTATATCTAAAAAAAATTCTATATGTTAGTTGTCCTCAATCATATTACATGTTCTATTCCGTTATAACAAAAAAAGGTATATTGCAGCTTTTTTGTTTTAATCAAATGTTCAAAATAAACACTAGGCTTTATTGCAAGTAAAAGCCCTTTATCGGGCTTGAACCGATGACTTACGCCTTACCATGGCGTTACTCTACCTCTGAGTTAAAAGGGCTTTTGGTCATTTCATTTCATAACCAATGGATAAGTCTATTACATATTCGATAGATATCAAATAATGGGGTCCATATATTAATAATATAATTGAATATAGTTATATTGTCGATCCTTACAATAAAAGAAAAATATTCCATAATTAATACGAAGAAGGATTCTTTTTATTGACAAATTCCTAGGGATTTGAATATTATTGACTAATTAAGTAGGCCCCTATCGTCTAGTGGCCCAGGACATCTCTCTTTCAAGGAGGCAACGGGGATTCGATTTCCCCTAGGGGTACTAGGCTAGGAAAGGTATTATAGTACCTAATTAAGTACTATAATAACTTCCCATTTTTTCCTGGGTCGATGCCCGAGTGGCTAATGGGGACGGACTGTAAATTCGTTGGCAATATGCCTACGCTGGTTCAAATCCAGCTCGGCCCAATACCAACTTGATAGATTGAGATAGATATCAATCTATCAGGTAAAAAAAGAAATTGGTTTTTGAATCTCTTCTACTCTATATAGAAAGAATCGGAACGAACAGATACTTTTGGTAGATTTGAAAGAGAAAAGTTTTACAAAATACGACCCGGCACAGTTGAATTACTATGACTAATTAGTCAATAAACTGTACCTAGTGGGATTGTAGTTCAATTGGTTAGAGTACCGCCCTGTCAAGACGGAAGTTGCGGGTTCGAGCCCCGTCAGTCCCGATTCAATAAATTGAACAATTGTTTTAGCGATCCCTACCCCAAACAAGAGCAAAAAAGGAAAAGAGAGTAGATTAGAATAGATTTGATAATTTTTTACACATTTTGTGTGTGGATTCGCCGCAATTATCAGCATAGATCTGCAATCTTTTTTTCTCCTTGAGAAATAAAAAAGGGTATCGTAGTAAGATAGATCTATGTTAGGAAGAATACCGCGTATAGATCTACGCTCTGCGGTCATCTCTCATATTTTTGTTTGCTCATAAATTATTTCAAATGTGCTAGTTCCCCGTTTTTCAGAAACGAAAATAACGTTTTTAACGATTTCTAAAAAATAGAAAAGATTCAATTCTATTTTGCTTACTATCCAAACTATTCTGCTCATTCCAGGGTCATGGTAAATTCTTAGGATAAGATAATTGGGAGCTATTCATTTTTTTTTATCTCTCGGTAAAAACGACATTACAAGATGAATTAATAGTAAATAAGAGTGATTACCGATTATCAGTAATCGTTTACTGGTGCTCCCAAATATGTACAGGTACATAATAAAGATAATGACAACCAATAGGGTCAATTTTTTACTAGACCCTTTTTGGTCTTTTTAAGACTATTTTCTTTCCGGGATCATCAAAACCCTATCTATATAGATAGGTCCTGTTCGTCTCTTGTACGATGTAATTAATATAATTACAAAAAAATTAGGACTACAAGGCAATTTACCTTCCTTCATATTTGCCTATTTTCTGTTCCGTAAAAAAGAGCAATTAAATAAATAATTTGGAACGAAATAATTACCCTTTTCAGGTCCCATCGACTTAGATTCATTGAACTTTTCCTTTTTTTTAGAATATATATATTCTAATATAGAATAATATATTATATCTATATTAGAATATAGATCTTATAATCTAATATCAGATATATCTAAGATAATATATATCTAATATATATATAATAGAAAAACGAACCTATCCAGAATTAGCAAGCAAAAGCTTTTTTTTACGAAATTCTTTTATTTCAAAATTTGAATGAATATGTTAATAGACATTAACATAAAAATATTTGATTGAGACAAACATTAACATAAAAATGTTTGATTGAGACAAACATTAATCAAATTGATTTTAATTTGCATGTCTAATGTTATTTTTATTAACGATAAAATTGAATTGAGTCAACCCTTGGAACTATACTAATAAGACGGTGGGATCGATCCATTAGGGGCCGGATTACTAAATCCGAGATGAATAAGAGATAATAGTATGTTATACTAGTCCTCCATGGATTCAATCCATTTTTTTTGTAAAAAAGAGATACTCTATGAGATCAAATCTCGAGTTATTGTAAAACGAAGTGAAAATCAATCATGGAAGTAAATAACCTTGCATTTATTGCTATTCTATTGTTCATTACAGTGCCTACTGCTTTTCTAATCGTCATTTACGCACAAACGAGGCCTCAAAGCGAACTAGAGTGATTAATTATCATCTAGAATTAGTCTAGATCGTCAGTAAAAAAAAGTAATAGCGGTCAGTAGATTTTTTTTGAGAAGAAGTAGTACAAAAGAAAAATTTTTCGTTTGTACTACTTCTTCTACACAGATTTTGGATAAGTAGATCTAAATTATCATTTGTCTCGTGGGAACTAATAATAATTTCTTACATATCTCTGGAAAAAGGAACTTTATGTAGATAACACATAGGTGTTATTCTGAATAGTATTTGAAAAAATATTTTTTTTTTTCTATTTCAAAATTTTTTCTAATACGAATACGGTAGAAAGCATTGTTTATATATTATATAGTAATAAGTCAAATTGTAAATCGTAAAGGCATAAAATTGATATGGAAAAGACAGAGCAATAATGCTCCATATGCTTTAACAGGTATATAGTTAAGAATACTATGCTTGCAGCTTGCATAAGTTCGCTATAGAAAATTCTACTTCATATCTGATAAAGTAGAATTTTCTTTCTAACATGATCAATTTGATCATATTGATCATATCATGGATAAGTCAATATGACTAGATCATTAATGATAATCATTAATTATCTATCATCGCAAAATCATTTTTTTTGTTTTGAACAGAACGATTCAAAATAGAAGGGCTATTAGAATTCTATTAAATTCCACTTCTACCCCATACTACGAGTGAAAGAGAAAAAGTAAAAACTACCATTAGAGCAGCCCAAGCGATACCGACTATATCCATATGAATCCCTCTCTTTATAAAAAGAAAAAAAAAAATAATAATATCATTATTGATTCCATTGATGATAATGGAACTATTAAGAATAGTGCAAAGTGGAAATCCTCTACCTTCCTATTCTGAAAGGATGAGTCGATAGTGGAGACTCATCAAAATTGTTTCTTGGAAACAATTACTCTCAACTACCTATCAGATCAGACATTAGATCAGACATTAATGATAAATTTGAATTTTATCTGCTATATTAGCAATAGGACCTGAAGCTACACAAGTTGTTTCCAAAAGACATGGATACAAATAGAGACTTTAGATTTGTTTACGCCTACCAAGGCGACACCCAGATTTGAACTGGGGATCGAAGATTTGCAGTCCCCTGCCTTACCACTTGGCTATGTCACCATCCCCACATCTAGTTTATCCTAAGGGAAAAGATATTTTGCTTTATCTATCGGAGATGATATGTAGGGTATTTCACGTATCCTTCTTTATCACTCGGATATGTCGTATAACCAATTTCTAGTCTCCAGGTCTAATAGGGGATTTAGACTTTTCCAATAGGATAAAAAAGGGGGATTGGTTTTCCATTATCCTATTGAAATGGAACCTATAAATATAGGTTAGGGGTTTAGAGTCCCTCTTAGTTACTCCCTCTAGTATAGAATAGGAATTTAGAGTACCCATAATTATAGTATACTAAATCCACATTTGTCTGTCAATAACTAGAGAATTGACAACTATAGAAATAGAAAGATTCCCATCATATATTATAAGAAAAGGAAATAGCTTCTTTTTCTTTTCTTTTTTTTATATAGTGAACAAAACATGTCAATTTTTTGTCGAATTTATTCATATAGATCAATGAGGAATAAATATCGAAATATACAATATACTTTATAATATAGGAGAGCAAACATTCAATGCGATTAGAAGAAAATAAAGGAATATTGACAATTCCACAATTTGGTAAAATACAACTTGAAGGATTTTTTCGTTTTATCCATCAAGGATTAATAGAAGAAATCAATAACTTTTCAAAAATTGAAAGCCCAAATAAAAAGATAAAAATTATTCTTTTTGGGAATGAATATAAATTAACAGAACCTTTCATTAAAGAGAGAGATGCTGTATATATGTCTCTTACATATAACTGTCAATTATATGTACCAGCAAGATCGATTAATAAAACTAAGAAAACTCGTGAAATACAGGACAAGATTTTATATCTGGGAGATATTCCTTTAATGAATTCTAAAGGAACTTTTGTAATAAATGGAAATTACAGAGTCGTGGTCAATCAAATAGTAAGAAGTCCCGGTATTTATTACACTTGGGAACGAAAACCGTCGGGAAACATTATCTGGATTGGCACAATAATTTCAGATTGGGGAGGAAGATTAAGATTAGAGCTCAATAAAAAAAAAAAAAAGATATGGATTCGTATAAACAAAAAAAAAAAAATATCTGTTTTACTTTTTTTATTGGCTATGGGTATAAATTTCGAAGATATTTTTAACTATAAGAATCTTGAAGCATTTTTCAAATATTCGAAGGAGTATTATAGATATAAGTACGATTGGTATGGCGGGAAGCAGAAAGCTATTTTGAAACTTTATAAAAAAATCTACATAAGTGACGAAAGTGAAGAAGAAGAAGAAGAAGAAGAAGAAGAAGAAGAATTTTCCGAGTCTATATATGAAAAAGTAACAACATTTTTTCGAACGAAATGTTTATTAGGAAAGATTGGTCGACGAAATCTGAATAAAAAACTAAGTCTTGATATACCCGAGAACGAGATTTTATTATTACCGCACGATATATTGGCTGCTGTGGATTACCTTATCAAAGTGCAATTTGGAACGGGTACACCCGATGATATAGATCACCTACAAAATCGATATATTCGTTCTGTAGCAGATTTATTACAAGAGCAATTACGATTAGCTCTATATGATTTCAGAGAAGCAGTTGAAAAAACTATATTATTTGCATCAATCAATCCTAAAAAGAGAATAAATCTTATTAAATTGGAAACGTTAATTCCATTAACGGATACTTTTCAGGATTTTTTTGGTTTACATCCTTTATCACAATTTTTGGATCAAACTAATCCGTTGGCAGAAATAGTTCATAGTCGAAAAGTGAGCTCTTTGGGCCCTGGAGGATTGACAAGTCGAACGTCTACTTTTCGTACACGGGATATTCATCCTAGTCATTATGGACGTATTTGTCCGATTACGACATCCGAAGGAATAAATGTTGGGCTTATTGGATCGTTATCTATTTATGCAACGCTTGGTCATTACGGCTCTTTACAAAGTCCATTCTATAGGCTATCTAAGAGATCGAACAAAGACCATATGGTTTATCTATTACCGGGAGAAGATGAATACTATCGGATAGCTATAGGAAATTCTCTGGCATTAAATCAAGGGGTTCCAGAGGAACAATTAACTGCAGCTCGATTTCAACAAGAATTTTTATTTTTTGCATGGGACCAAATTCATTTCAGAAGTATTTTTCCTTCCCAATATTTTTCCGTTGGAGTTTGCCTTATTCCTTTTATCGAACATAATGATGCGAATCGTGCTTTAATGGGTTCTAATATGCAGCGTCAAGCACTTCCACTTGTTCAACCTGAGAAGTGTATTGTCGGAACTGGATTGGAGGGTCAAGTAGCTCTAGATTCAGGAAGTGTAGCTATAGCCAAGCAAGGGGGAAAAATAAAGTATATTGATGGTGAAAATATCATCATAACTTCATCTGTTTCTCGAGACAATATAGAAACAGAATTGATTCTATATCAACGTTCTAATAGTGATACTTGTATGCATCAAAAATCCCGAGTTCGTCAAGGGGAATATGTAAAGAAGGGACAAATTATAGCAGACAGTGCAGCTACAGCAGGGGGGGAACTTTCTTTGGGAAAAAACATCTTAGTGGCCTATATGCCATGGGAAGGATACAATTTTGAAGATGCAATACTTATTAGTGAACGTCTGGTATATGAAGACATTTTTACTTCTTTCCAGATCGTAAGATACGAAATTGGAGTTTATTTTACGAACCAGGGCCCTGAAGTAATAACTAGAGAAATACCTCATTTAAATACTTACTTACTCCGTCATCTCGACGAAAACGGCGTTGTAATGATAGGATCTTGGATAGAAACAGATGATATATTAGTAGGTAAATTAATACTGGAAGCAGAAGACGACTCACTAATAAATACTCCAGAAGGAAAATTATTACAAGTTTTATTTGATATTAAGGCACCTACTGGAAAAGAAAATTGTTTTAGAGTTCCTAAAGGTGTAAAAGGTCGAGTTATCGATGTTAAATGCTTTCAGGAGTTCGAGGAGGAGGAAGACGATTATCTCGGCGATATTGTAGAAAAAGTTCATGTATATATTTTACAAAAACGTAAAATACAAGTGGGTGATAAAGTAGCGGGAAGGCATGGTAATAAAGGTATTATTTCAAAAATTTTGACCAGGCAAGATATGCCTTATTTACAAAATGGAACACCAGTGGACATGGTATTAAATCCATTAGGGGTACCTTCACGAATGAATGTAGGACAGATCTTTGAATGTTTGCTTGGTTTAGCAGGGAAACTAATGAACAAACATTATAGACTGGCACCTTTTGACGAAAGGTACGAGCGAGAAGCTTCTAGAAAACTAGTGTTTTCTGAGCTTTATAAAGCTAGCGAGCAAACAGCTAATCCATGGGTATTTGAACCTGATCATCCTGGAAAACATAGATTAATTGATGGAAGAACAGGAAAGGTTTTTGAACAACCTGTTACAATAGGAATAGCTTATATATCGAAATTGTGCCATCAAGTTGATGACAAAATTCATGCACGTTCCCGTGGACCTTATGCGCTAGTTACACAACAACCTCTAAAAGGAAAATCCTCCAGAGGAGGGCAACGAGTAGGAGAAATGGAAGTTTGGGCTCTAGAAGGTTTTGGTGTTGCTTATATTTTACACGAGATACTTACTTTAAAATCTGATCATATGGACACTCGTGAAAAAATATTTGGTGCCATTTTCAACGGAGAACCAATGCCTAAACCTAGCACTTTTACAGAATCTTTCCGATTGCTCAGTCGAGAACTACGATCTTTAGCTCTAGAATTGAATCATACTATTCTATCTGAGATAGACTTTCAGATAGATAAGAAGGAAGTTTGATCAAAATGAATCAAAATTGATTTTTTTTTTTTATGAGTGACCAGAATAAATACGAACAACTTCAAATTGGATTAGTTTCTCCCGAGCAGATTCTCGCTTGGTCTGAAAGAATATTACCTAATGGAGAAAGAGTGGGACAAGTGACTGCAGAACAGACTTTAGATTATAGAACTTATGAACCAATAAGAGATGGATTATTTTGTGAAAGAATATTTGGACCTAAGAAAAGGGGAGTTTGTGCTTGTGTAAAACCTACAATGATGGAAAATGAGAACGAGATGGAAAATGAGAAGGAAAATGAGAAGGAAAACTACGACTCCAATTTTTGTACTCAATGTGGAGTTGAACTTATTATTGATCCTCGAATTCGAAGATATCGAATGGGATACATTAAACTGGCATGTCCAGTTGTTCATATTTGGTATTTCAAACGACGTCCCAGTTATATCGCGAATCTATTAGATAAAACTCGTAAAGAATTAGAAGACCCAGTATACTGCGATGTGTGACTTGATCACAAGCTCCGATTATACAGATCCGTAGGAACTGTCATCCTATTAAATCTAATTAGGATGCCCTTAGCTCTGACACGCCCCTCGGCAAGAGGGGCATGAAGCTCAGAATTAGAACCATGTTGATAAAGAGGAATGAATCTAGGGTTAATATCTTGTATATTATTCAATTCAATTGCTAATTGGACTTCGTAAAAATACTTCTTTTATTAGAAACAAAATGGAATCAAAAATCTGTTTAATTTTTCTTTTTTTTTCTAGACCAAAAAGAAGATATGGTTATAGGAGTCTATTCATCGCACATATGCTTCAAATAGTATTTGTAACCATCGAAGTAAAACAGAAACCTACAGGATCAATTAATAAAGAGATACAGACAAGTAAATCCCTTATGAATTTCAAAAAAAAAAATTGAAGGTCTTTCACAAAGAAATGTATCGTTCAAAAGGGAGGAGACTGCTCACTAATTCCATATTTATGTCATAATATGAATTGTAAACTAATAATCGAATTCACTTGGAACTTGAGCAAAGAGTAACTATTTAGTTTTATCACTTGGGAAGGAAAACCGTCGGGAAACATTATCAGAGAGTAAAAAACATTTTTTGCATAATGATACAATGATACATAGCATAATGATACATAATCACTTTCCATTTTGGTATAGTTACTTGAGCCGGATGAAAGGAAACTTTCATGTCCGATTCTGAGGGGGGGGATTGGAAAAACCTATCCAAATGTTTGTATTACTAGGCCCACAGCTAACAAGCCATCTTTATTGCGATTTCACGGAAAACTTTGTAAATATGAGCATAAATCTTGGGCAAAAGATATTGCTTTTTATCTCTCTTGGGATTTTGCTCTATTTCAAGAGCGAGAAATTGCCACTGGAGGAAAAGCTATCAGAGAAAAATTAGCTGGTCTAAATCTGCAAATGCTTATAGATCATTCATATATAGAATGGAAGGAAATAGATAGGAAAATATCTATATTATTCTCGGAGGAGGCAGAAACAGTCTTTTTGAATAAAGACTGTCTTTACAAAAAACTATATCATAAAATGAAGAAAAAACTTTTTTCACTTCGAATAAGAAAGGATCGTTTGGTTAGACGGATGAAATTTGCTCAATATTTTCTTCAAACAAATGTAGAACCACAATGGATGGTTCTATGCCTATTACCAGTTCTTCCTCCCGATCTGAGGCCAATGTATCAATTAAATGAAGGTGGATTGATTACTTCAGATCTCAATGAACTTTATCTAAAAGTTATCCGTCGAAATAATCATCTTTTAGAATCCATAGAAGAGACTCGTGCATTTCAAATACCAAATTTATTGTTTGATCAAAAAAGATTAGTCCAAAAAGCCGTAGATGCACTTCTTGATAACAGTATAGGCGCACAACCGGTGAAAGATAGTAAGGATAGACCTTATAAATCGTTCTCAGATTTACTCCAAGGTAAAGAAGGAAGATTTCGTGAAAGTTTACTTGGAAAACGGGTCGATTATTCAGGTCGTTCTGTTATTGTGGTAGGTCCTCATCTCTCATTGTATCAATGTGGATTGCCCCGAGAAATCGCAATAGAACTTTTTCAAGCATTTTTAATTCGTGATCTAGTTGAACGACAGATTGCTCCCAATCTAAGAACTGCTAAATTTTTAATTCGAGATAGGAAACCTATTATATGGAACGTACTTAAACAGATTATCAAAAGACATCCTATATTGTTAAATCGAGCACCTACCTTACACAGATTAGGAATACAAGCATTTCTACCTGTTTTAATAGAAGAACGTGCCATTGGGTTACACCCATTGGTTTGTGCAGGATTTAATGCGGACTTTGACGGAGATCAGATGGCTGTCCACGTACCTTTATCTATGGAAGCTCAAGTAGAAGCTCGTTTACTTATGTTTTCTCATCTCAATCTTATCTCTCCAACTATAGGAGATCCTATTTGTGTACCGACTCAAGATATGCTTCTAGGACTTTATAGATCAACTCTTCAAAAAAACCAGGGTATTTATGAAAATAGGTACCACCCGAATAACTCAAAAAAGAAGATGATCTCACCTTCGTTTTATAGCTATGATGATGCGCTTAAAGCTTATGAACAAAAACAAATTGATTTAGACAGTCCTTTATGGCTCCGATGGAGGAGAGATATAGATACCTCTATTATTAATTCAGTAAATCGAGAACTTCCTATCGAAGTTCAATATGAATCTTTAGGTACCTTCTACGAAATCTATGATCATTCTCGAATAAGAAAAGGTAGAGTGGGGGAAATACTTAATAAATACATTCGAACAACCGTTGGTCGTATTCGTTTTAATCGAGAAATAGAAGAAGCTATAAAAGGCTTGTGGACTTATGATATCCGACAAGAACTGTCACTATTCAGAATTTAATGTTATTAATCGATCCTTTCATTCATGCAGAGATGAAGATTAAGGAAGCCTTCGAGCTTAAACGATGATTCCTGCTCCCCAAAATGGGGAGATTTTTTCTTTTTTGAAAATGGAGATATTTTATTCTTATGACACAACCTAAATTCAAAGTGCCCTTTCCTTTTGAAGTGCCCTTTTTTAATAAAGGAATGGATAAATTTGTTATGAAGCACCTTATTAGAAGATTCGTAAATCAATTTGGAATGACATATACATCACATATATTAGATCAACTGAAGATTTTAGGTTTCCAGCAAGCTACCGATGCAGCTATTTCATTAGGAATTGATGATCTTTTAACAACACCAGCTAAACTATGGCTTATCCAAGATGCGCAGCAACAAGGGTTTGCTTCGGAAAAACATCATGATTATGGAAATGTACATGCAGTGGAAAAATTACGTCAATTGATTGAGATATGGCATGCTACCAGTGAATATTTGAAACGCGAAATGAATCCGAATTTTCAGATGACTGATCCTCTTAATCCAGTACATATGATGTCCTTTTCAGGAGCTAGAGGAAGTATATCTCAGGTTCACCAATTAGTAGGTATGAGAGGATTAATGTCAGATCCTCAAGGAAAAATTGTTGATCTACCCATTCAAGGAAATTTACGTGAAGGACTTTCTTTAACAGAATATATTATTTCATGTTACGGTGCTCGTAAAGGAGTTGTTGATACTTCTATACGAACAGCAGATGCTGGATATCTCACACGTAGACTTGTTGAAGTAGTACAACACCTCGTTGTACGTAAAGTAGATTGTGGTACTATCCAAGGTCTTTTTGTAAATCTTATTCAAGATCAAGAAACAATCAAAAATACATTTGTTCTACAAACACTAATTGGTCGTGTATTAGCAGACGATGTATATATAAACGGAAGATGTATTGCCACGCGCAATGAAGATATTGGGATTAAACTTGCCAATATCTTATATTATTTCCAAATACAACCAATATATATACGAACCCCTTTTACTTGCAAAAGTATATCTTGGATTTGTCAATTATGTTATGGTCGGAATACTACTCATAGTAACTTAATCGAATTAGGAGAAGCAGTCGGCATTATTGCAGGCCAATCAATTGGAGAGCCGGGAACTCAACTAACATTAAGGACTTTTCATACTGGTGGGGTATTTACGGGTGATATTACAGAACATATACGAGCCCCGTTCACCGGAAAAATTGAATTTAATGAAAATTTAGTTTCTCCTACCCGCACTCGTCATGGGCACCCTGCTTATATATGTCATAATAGTTTAGACGTGACTATCGATAATCAATATGAAGTACAAAACTTAACGATTCCGCCAGAAAGCTTGCTATTCATTCAGAATAATCAACTCGTGGAATCGGAACAAGTAATTGCCGAGATTCGTGCCAAAACCCCCCCCTTTAAAGAAAAAGTCAAGAAATATATATATTCTGGCCTGACAGGAGAAGTGCACTGGAATATCCCTATGTGTTCTAAAAAAATAAACAAGACAACTCATTTATGGGTATTATCGGGAGGTATATATGAATCCGCTTTTTATAAAGATCAAGATCAAGTGAATATTCCAGAACTTCTTCTTCACAAACATAAATCACTTTCGAATTGTTCAGTGGATCAAGTGAAACACGAATCAGTTAACTCAAACTGTTTTGAAAAAGGGAAAAAAATCTTGAATTATCTCGAAACTGATCGAACCATACCTAATGAACATCAAGACTCTATCGATTGCACCATTCTTTTCGAAAATACCAACAAAAAAAACGAACTCATTGTACCGTTATGGTGTGATAAACAATGGAGGAAGCGAAGAATCCCTTGTCCTTATTTAATTCTTAGAATGTCCAGAGAAGGTATTCTCTATAAAAATGACAACATTTTTGCTTTTTTGAATGACCCTAGTTCAAAAATGATAAAATATGGGAGTATTCTCGGGGGTTATTCGATTGAAAAAGAAAGGAATTTTCTTGAAAATCAATTAGACGTAGGGCCCAAATTCAAAATAAAAAAGGCTTATGCTTCTCTTATTTCAGTAAGAACAAATAAGATCATTATAAATATGATTCAAATTAGCTTGCTAAAATACCCTTTTTTCAATATGGCAAGTTCTCCATTTTTGTTTCCTAACAAATTAGGTCACACTAATTCTTTTTTTTTGAATGATCAAAGTAAATTACTTAGTAAGGGAACTATTCGTTCAGTACCTAATGAGAATAAAAAAGATCAATCTTTTATGATTCTTTCTCCTTCTGATTTTTTGCAAATCGTTTTGTTTAATGATTTAAAATGCTTAAATACAGTAAAAAAGTCGGATGCAAATAAAAAAATTGCATTGTCAGGTCTCCTGGGTCATTTACATAGTATTGCTAATCGTTTTCCATACTCTCATTTGATGACTTATAAAAAAGTATTACAAAATGAACGTTCAATTTCTAACAATGACTCGAATACTTTCCAAGTAGCTAAATGCTATTTTATGGACGAAAAAAGGGGATTTTATAAATTTGATTCATGCAGGAATATTATTTTCAATTTATTCAATTTGAATTTGTACTTTTCCCTATCCAATTTTGTTAAAAAAACATTTCCAGTAGTCAGCCTTGGACAATTTTTTTGCGAAAGTCTATGGATATCCGAAGATAAACAACTCCAAGGATCTGGTCTAATTGTAGTTGTTCGTGAGGAATCTTTCATCATTAGATTAGCTAAACCCTATTTGGGTATTCGAGGAGCAACTCATAATAGTTATTATGGGAAAATTTTTTACGAAGGAGATACATTAATCACTATGTCATACGAAAGATTAAAATCCGATGATATAATTCAAGGTCTTCCTAAAGTTGAACAATTGTCAGAAGCCCGCTCGAATACTTTAATAGCGAAAAATCGAAAAAAAAATTTTCAAGAATTGAACAGACACCTGGCAATATTTTTTGGAAACTTTTGGGGGTCATTCACCAGTGTTAGAATAACTATGGAGGATAGTCAGAATCAGTTGGTCAATGAAATTCAAAAGATTTATCGATCCCAGGGGGTACAAATTTATGATAAACATATAGAAATTATTGTGCGCCAAATTACATCGAAAGTTTTAGTTGTAGATGTCGAAAAGTCCGAAAATCAAAATTTTGAAAATGGACTAGAAAATGGACTAAATAGTGTTTTTTTACCCGGAGAACTCATTGGATTATCACGAGTACAAAGAATGGATCGTGCTCTAGAAAAAAAAATAAAATATCGAACCATTTTATTGGGAATGACAAACGCATCTCTGAATACTCAAAGTTTTCTATCGGAAGCTAGTTTTCAGGAAACTGCTCGGGTCTTAGCTAAATCTGCTCTTCAAGGTCGCATTGATTGGTTGAAGGGCTTGAAGGAAAATGTTATTCTCGGGGGAATGATACCTGTTGGTACTGGATTCAACCCTTTGGAAAAAGGGAGTAAAATGGATCCGAGAATGAGGAACAAAAGTATATTTATCAATAAAGTGAAAGATTTTTTCTTTGATTATCAATATAAAGTCTCTGTTTTATTGCAAAAACAAAAAAAAAAAGTTATAAAAAAAAGAGTAAAAAAAAGAGTAAAAAAAAGAGTAAAAAAAAAGAGTAAAAATAAAAACGAGCAGTAAAAAAGTAATTTTTCTCAATAGAGAAATCTAACAATTTATTGATAAACAATAAATAAAAAATCAAATGAATACTTGTACCAAGTACGCTACGGCAAGCAATCTAACCCATTCCATTGGAATGTAGATATTCCAGTTCATATTAAAAAGCAGAAAAATAAAATGACGAAAAAAAATTGGAACATCAATTTGAAAGAGATGGTAAAAGTAGGAGTTCATTTTGGTCATGAGACCAGAAAATGGAATCCTAAAATGGCACCTTACATTTTTAAAGAACGTAAAGATAGTCATATTATAAATTTGACTTATACCGCTCGTTTTTTATCAGAAGCCTGTGATTTTGTGTTTGATGGAGCAAAAAGAGGAAAACAATTTATGATAGTTGGTACAAAACATCAAACAGCTGATGCAGCTAAATTAGCTGCTTTAGCAGCTCGATGTCATTATGTAAATAAAAAATGGTTCGCGGGTATGTTAACTAATTGGTTTACTACAGAAGTAAGACTTGAAAAATTCAAAAATTTAATGAAACAAAAAAATACGGGAGGATTTGATAAATTTACGAAGAAAGAAGCAGCAATACTCAACAGAGAATTGAACAAATTGCAGGAAGATCTAGGAGGTATTAGATACATGAAAAAATTGCCCGATATTGTAATAATTCTCGATCAAAAAGGAGAATATACTGCTATTCGGGAATGTAGAACTTTGGGTATTCCGACAATTTGCTTAGTTGATACAGATTGTGACCCAGATCTCGTGGATATCCCAATCCCAGCCAATGATGATAGTAGAGGACCAATCCGACTGATCCTAAATAAATTAATTTTAGCAATTCGCACGGGTAAAGCATTGTAATTCTATAAAAAGTGAATAAAAAAAAAAGAGAAGCTAAAACTAAGTTGGCTACTATTCCCAAATCTTATAGAATAGATTAAGATAAAATATTTGTATAGAAATAAAGAAATCTTCTTAATCAATCATAATAATCATTCCATTATTTTATTTCGCAGCCTGACTAATGATAGTGAAATAATTGAGGAATCGGTCATTGAACCAAAATAATTTCTTTTTGAAATTCATCTTTATATATAAAGGGTAATATGGATATTGTACAATTTCCTATTAACACGCTGAATTTTTTCTATGAGATATCCGGTGTGGAAGTAGGTCAGCATTTTTATTGGCAAATAGGGGGGTTCCAAGTTCATGCACAGGTACTTATAACTTCCTGGATTGTAATTGCTGTCTTATTAAGTTCAGCTACTCTAGCTGTTCGAGACCCACAAATCGTTCCGAACGGAGCTCAAAATTTTGTGGAATATGTTCTCGAATTTGTTCGGGACTTGGCTAGAACTCAGATTGGCGAAGAAGAATATGGTCCCTGGGTTTCTTTTATAGGGACCATGTTTCTATTTATCTTTGTTTCTAACTGGGCAGGTGCTCTTTTTCCCTGGGGAATTTTTCAATTACCTCATGGGGAATTAGCCGCACCTACAAATGATATTAATACTACAGTAGCTCTAGCTTTGCTCACATCAGTAGCTTATTTTTATGCAGGTCTTACAAAGAGGGGTTTAGGTTATTTTGGTAAATATATCCAACCAACCCCAATACTTTTACCAATTAACATATTAGAAGATTTTACGAAACCTCTATCACTTAGTTTTCGACTTTTTGGAAATATATTAGCTGACGAATTGGTAGTTGCCGTTCTTGTTTCCTTAGTACCTTTAGTGGTACCTATACCTGTAATGTTCCTAGGATTATTTACAAGTGGCATTCAAGCTCTAATCTTTGCAACTCTAGCCGCAGCTTATATAGGCGAATCCATGGAGGGTCATCATTAATTGAATTAATTCTTTTAATTCATAATAAAAAGATATGTATAAAACGTGAAATGTTCTTTCCATTTTGATTCTCCCTTATATAGTAATAAATGAAAATACTTAATATACTAAGATCTTAGTAGAAAGATTCAGGATCACTAATCCCGTCGATAAAATCGATAGATAGAATAGATCATATTTGTAGATTCATATCTATATAATAAGATGAATAGGTTGTATTAATGGGAATTAGTTTAGTAAACTATATATGTATCCCGGTTTGGAACAATGACTCGAAGGGATACATACATTATATGTACATAGTTTATATGTATAGTCTATATAGATTATATATAATATAATCTATATAGACTATATATAGAATTACTAATAATATATATATGTAATTAATTATTATTAATTGTAATTATTATTAATTGTAATTAATTATTATGAATTAATAATTATTAATTTAGAGACAGAATATTTTTTTTTTTAATGAAAAAAATCTGTCTCTATTTCATTTAAAAAATAGAATATCAGGGTAGAGGATTTACCTATTTTTGTAATACCATTTCGTCGGATCGGAGTTTAGTTGTTTTCAAAGAAAACAAATTGTTCTCTAATTGAGCGTGAACAATCAAATCAATAGATAAAACTATCATATTATCCACCATTTTATTAATCTAAGAGGAGATTACCATGAATCCTTTGATTTCTGCTGCTTCCGTTATTGCTGCTGGATTATCCGTAGGCCTTGCTTCTATTGGACCTGGCATTGGTCAAGGCACTGCTGCGGGACAAGCTGTTGAAGGTATTGCGAGACAACCGGAGGCGGAGGGTAAAATACGAGGTACCTTACTGCTAAGTTTAGCTTTTATGGAAGCTTTAACTATTTATGGATTAGTTGTAGCTCTAGCACTTTTATTTGCTAATCCATTTGTTTGATCTCGGAGACCAAAATCCGTATCCTTCGGGATTTTAAGGACCCTCTCTATCAATTTTCTTGTTCAGCCAATAGGAGAGGGGCTGATCCAATCAAAAATAATGGACTTATACTTCACTTGTTTTGGTCAGAAAGACTTGCCTCGGAGAAGTAGATAGATCTAGCAAAGTTTTTTTTCATTATTGTATCCTTATTTATCGTTATGCGGGACCTGGGACTTACTAAGTACTCGAAATCTGCTTGAATAATAGCAGAATCGAGTCGGAGAAAAAACTTTCTAAAAGTATCCTTATCTATGAGGGGAGAGCGTATGAAAAATGTAACTGATTCTTTCATTTCCCTAATTTATTTATCCTCCGCTGAGGGTTTCAGATTAAATACCAATATTTTAGAAACAAATATAATAAATCTCAGTGTGGTGCTTGGTGTACTGATCTATTTCGGAAAGGGAGTGTGTGCGAGTTGTATATTTGAATAATCTAGCTGGATCCAACCAACTGCATTTTGTAGATAGAAAAGTGCATGATCTCAACGAATTACTTCTAAAAGGGAAAAAAAGAAATATGGAAGAACTATAGCATTTCGTAATTGATTGGGAAATTTTTTTACCAATCCCAACCAACAAGAGAAAATCTTTAGAATGGTTAAAGCTAAACTGCTTGAAGTCGAAGCACAACTGGGTACTCTTTCCACCGCTGTGCTAATATGAGATGGGTTCAAAGGCATAGTTGGAGGTTGATCCGATATATAACATTCATATCAATGGAATTATTCAATCTATCTACTGAAAAATAGTCCTAATCTCCCATCCAATTTTTTGGGTTTAAATGCGGAACCGACGACCTACACAAAAGCGAATTTATTCAAGAAAAAGTAAAGAGGAAATAAAGAAAAAAAAAAAAAAAACAACAACTCAGTTGATAAAAAAAACCCCTTTTGGCAAAAGAGCCCTTCGTAGATTTCGGTCTTTGATAGATTGATCTTATTTTTACATAATATGAACGAAAAGGGTAGGCTTGGTAAAAAAAAAAGCCGAGCGGGAAAGCCGAATGAATTGAAAGGTTCGTGTTCGGTTTGGGAAGAGATTATAAATTCGTTCAACTTATGAATAGATAATCTACTTTCATTAAGTAATTTATTAGATAACCGTAAACAGAAAATATTGAGTACTATTCAGAATTCTGAAAAACTATGTAAAGGAGCTGCTAATCAGCTTGAGCAAGCTCGGGCTCGCTTACGGGAAGTAGAAATGCGAGCGCGCCAAATTCGGGTAAATGGATACTCTCAAATAGAACAAGAAAAAGAGGATCTTATCAATGTTGCTTCTGTTAATTTGAAACAATTAGAAAATTTAAAGAATGAAACCGTTCACTTTGAACAACAAAGAGTAATTGAACAGGTTCGACAACAAATTTCTCGCCAAGCTGTCCAAAGAGCTCTAGGAACTCTGAATATTCGTTTGAATAGCGAGTTACATTTACGTACGATCGAGCAAAATATCGACCTGCTCCTAGCCATGAAAAACATAACTGATTAACGTTATATATTATTAAAATCTCTCTATTATATAGAGTAGGTCTTATTTTTAAAAAGAGAATTAACTAGTGTTAATGGTAACTATTCGACCCGATGAAATCAGTAGTATGATACGTAAACAGATTGAACAATATAATAACGAAGTCAAAGTTGTTAATATTGGCACTGTACTTCAAGTAGGAGATGGCATTGCTCGTATTCATGGTCTTGATAAAGTAATGGCAGGGGAATTGGTAGAATTTGTAGATGGTACAGTAGGTATTGCCCTAAATCTAGAATCAGATAATGTTGGAGCTGTATTAATGGGTGATGGCTTGATGATACAAGAGGGTAGTTCCGTGAGAGCAACAGGAAAAATTGCTCAGATACCAGTAAGTGATGCTTATTTGGGTCGAGTTGTAAATGCGCTAGCTCGACCTATTGATGGTAAGGGGAAGATCTCATCTTCCGAATCTCGATTGATCGAATCTCCCGCCCCAGGTATTATTTCAAGACGTTCTGTATATGAACCTCTTCAAACGGGTCTTATTGCTATTGATTCTATGATCCCTATAGGACGCGGTCAGCGAGAATTGATTATTGGGGACAGGCAGACCGGTAAGACGGCAGTAGCTACAGATACGATTATAAATCAAAAAAATCAGAACGTAATATGTGTTTATGTCGCTATTGGTCAAAAAGCTTCTTCCGTAGCTCAGGTAGTTAATACGTTCCAAGAACGTGGCGCAATGGAGTATACCATTGTGGTAGCAGAAACTGCAGATTCTCCTGCTACATTACAATATCTTGCTCCTTATACAGGAGCAGCTTTAGCTGAATACTTTATGTATAAAGAACAACATACATTAATCATTTATGATGATCTTTCCAAACAAGCACAAGCTTATCGACAAATGTCTCTTCTATTAAGAAGACCACCTGGCCGGGAAGCTTATCCAGGAGATGTTTTCTATTTACATTCTCGTTTATTAGAAAGAGCAGCTAAATTAAATTCTAAGTTAGGTGGAGGGAGTTTGACTGCTTTACCAATAGTTGAGACTCAAGCTGGAGATGTCTCAGCTTATATTCCCACTAACGTAATTTCTATTACCGACGGACAAATCTTCTTGTCAGCTGATCTATTCAATGCAGGAATTCAACCTGCCATTAATGTTGGTCTTTCCGTATCTAGAGTAGGATCTGCAGCTCAGATGAAAGCTATGAAACAAGTAGCTGGAAAATTAAAATTAGAATTAGCTCAACTTGCAGAGTTAGAAGCTTTTGCACAATTCGCTTCTGATCTTGATAAAACTACGCAAGATCAATTGGCAAGAGGTCAACGATTACGCGAGTTGCTCAAACAATCTCAATCAGATCCTTTGACAGTGGAAGAACAAATAGCTATGATTTATACCGGCACGAATGGATATCTAGATGTATTAGAGATCGTTCAAGTTAAAAAATTTATTCTTAAGTTGCGCGAGTATTTAGTAAAAGATAAACCCCAGTTTGGAGAAATTATACGTTCTACTGGGACATTCACGGAACAAGCAGAAGATCTCTTAAAAGAAGCTATTCAAGAAAATATCCAACTTTTTCTTATGCTGGGAACAGGATAAAAGAGCTTAATAATCATTTATAAAGCATAACGAATTATTACGTCCAATAGGATTTGAACCTATACCTAAGGTTTAGAAGACCTCTGTCCTATCCATTAGACGATGGACGCTTTATTTTCATTATTCCTTGAAATACTTTATCGATCGGGAATAAAAAAAGTATGATTTTTTCTCCATCCACAACGAACGAGATTCGGTAACGAAAGAGAAAGAATAGATAGGTAACATGGACATGAAAAAACATTTTGAATAAGAAATATGAATGAGCGGGTAGCGGGAATCGAACCCGCATCGTTAGCTTGGAAGGCTAGGGGTTATAGTCGACGTTGATTAACGCCTCTAATTCAGAACCGAACATGAAAATTTCATTTCATTCGGCTCCTCCATGAGAGAGAGATAGAAAGGGAGGTCTAATGAGAAACGATTATTTACATAATACAATAAATATTTATTTTTGCTCTGCTCTATAACATCTATGTTAGTTTCTTTATAGTTCTTTCCTATTAACTTCAGGTGAACAACCTTAAATATTAAATACCTATTCACTTGATAGATGATCCCTATAGAAAGATAAGATTGAAAAATCTTAATATTGAATTCAAAAATCTTTCTAATTACTTCGTTCCCTATTTCTACTGATTGCGATCCTAGAGGAAATCAAATTTCACCGAGCTCAAACAAAATCACGGTAACTAAAGTAAACCAAAGTCACTGTTATCTAGCTATTTGACTCCAACTTTTGCTATTCTAGCAGTTGAACATTTAGTTACGATGAAAAACAATCTTTTGATATCCATGGATCTTTGATTGATCCGATTAGATAGATCGGTCTAATCCTTGAAAACATTCTACATTCTGTTTCGCCATCTTGGATGGAATGGAAAATATGGTCGTTTTATCATTCCAAATTCAAATTACGAGAATGCGCACAATTCCTTTCCTGAACCAGGGTATTCATAGGAGAGGTTTAGAACCTATATAGAAATATAGTTTTTTCAAAATATAGACCAGAGTTGAAAGATCCTTCAACTCTGTTGAATATAATGATAGAACGAATCACACTTTTACCACTAAACTATACCCGCCACAATTTCATTGTATCATACAGATCGATTTTTTGTCCAATAGGGAAAAAAGTTCTTTTTAGATTCTAATAAGAATTTAATGCAAGTTCCTATCATTATATTTTCCTATTCCTGAAAATGAAATAGCAGATGGTTTCTTTTCACTCCGTCCTTTACCTTATTGTTTTTACTCTTGCAAGAATAATCCTTAATCAATATTATAAGTAATACCATACTAATAGTATGATTTTTTTTAGTAACCATTATATATTTTAGTAACCATTATATATTCTATATAGTATATAGTTAACTATATATATAGTTATAGTTGTTATGATTAACAACACATTCCATTAGAATGGTTCAAGTCATTTTGAATTAGTTTTTCTTTATGACAGATATAGAATAGAAAATGAAAATTATGATCATTTTCATATTTTCATAAAATAAAAATGATCCACTCTTAGTCTTTGAAATCTATTTTTTACCCTTCCAATATGATCTATCCATTTTCAATCTAGAACATCTCATCCAGATTAGAAACTGAAACAGTTGGAATTATTCAAAAAAATAGAAGTGCCTATCTATTATCTTATATATTACAAAAAAGGAAATAAAGAAATGATATCACAAGGTCAAATTTTGATAGCCCTTTTTATTGCTTTTACTTTTATAATAATTATTTTAGCTTTCAGATTAGGTAGAGCACTGTATTCTTCATAATTATGGTCAATTATTCCTTATCTAGGAAAGATAATGGCCTGGCCAGATACTGGCCGGGCTAGAGAATTGTTTGGAACGGAATAAAGAAATAAAATTGGATTCTCGCAAATGTTGGTCTTTATTTAGTGAAATGCTATATTCATTTTAGATCTGCCGTCTGGGAGAGATGGCTGAGCGGACTAAAGCGGTGGATTGCTAATCCGTTGTACAAACTATTTGTATCGAGGGTTCGAATCCCTCTCTCTCCGTTCAGTCACTTGAGATGACTCCTTAAAACCTATAGAAATAGGCCCTTTTACAAAATCTACTTTCTAATCTTTTTTCATCACTATTCTTTACGCCCAGGATTTCGTCCTGGATCGTTTGATAGGAATCCAAAGATAAAGAGAGAAACAAAAAATATCACTACTGCGTAAACAAACAGCTTAAGAGTAAGCATTATGTAATCTCCGAGATTCTTATTAGAAAACGGAATAGATCATCAATTTTTGTATCATATATTGTCTTGTCCGAGCAAAGAAAAAAAGCAGATTCAAAATTGAATCTATTCTGTTTCTCTTTTCTTCTTTGCTCGGAATTGAACAGGATAAATAGAAATTCGAATACTAATTAAACTATCCTACGAGTACTAATTAAACTATCCTAAACTTATTGATTGATTATCACAATCAACAAATTTATCTATGAACAAAAAATAGAAACAAGTACAGTATATGTCTAAAATAGAAGAAAATTTGGAATACATAGAGAAATTATAATCCTTACTCGTTATTTAAATAAATATCAAAGATATGATATGTCCTCTATGTTATAAGAATAACATATTCTAATCACTAGCTAATAACCCAAACTGCAACTGTGATGCAGTTGATATTGACTAAGTATATTGATCTGTTGAGAACAGATGTATCACAAAATAAACATCATAACAAGGAAAAATAGTTTTACATCAATTTGGTTAATGAAAATGATCCATTCTAAATAGTTAGAATGTAACTATTCTAACTAATAAAATGAGAGAAAAAAAGATATGTTTTTTCCGTATCAAGTGAATACAAACAAAAATCAATAAAAACTTTTTGTAAGATTATCTTTATCGAAAACTTACGGCAGCTTGCCAAGCAAAGGCTAATAAAAAAAAGAACAGAGGGATAATTGGCATTACATTAACAATCGGATCAAAAATTGCATAAGCTTCAGGCAATTTGGCAAAAAAGGGATTATTCAAATGAAAAGCGGCATCGTCTAGACAAATATGGAAGTTGAGGATAACTGGCATTTTGATTCTCCGATGAATAAAAATGATGTAAAGATCCAAAAGTATTTGGCCAATCAATCGAATTTTTTTGGCAAGATTATACTTTGAGTCTTCGAGTTGGAAGGAATCATTTCTTCATATAATATTGTACCTATTCTGATAGAGAATGACCAATGAATGTATATTATTGTTTCTTTTTAGGTTCCCCTATATATCATATAGATATATGATTCACTCAAGAATCTATGCCCCTCCGGTTTTTCTATGCATAATTGCATAGCACCAGATAAGAATGAATTAAAATGAAACATTGCGCCAATTTATATTAATTGATTAAAATAAAACAATAATGGGGCGTGGCCAAGCGGTAAGGCAGCAGGTTTTGGTCCTGTTATTTCGAAGGTTCGAATCCTTCCGTCCCAGGTGGAACAGTATGAAAAAAAGAAGACTATACTTATAGAACGGAAATATTATTTCGTTCTACAAGAAGGGGATATGGCGGAATCGGTAGACGCTACGGACTTAAATTTTTTGAGCCTTGGTATGTAAACTTACCAAGTGATAGCATCCAAATCCAGGGAACCCTGGGATATTTTGAATAGGCAATCCTGAGCCAAATCTCGATTTCTAGAGAAAGGGATAGGTGCAGAGACTCAACGGAAGCTATTCTAACGAATCAACATAATTTGTATTGGATACAATCCATTATTTACAGAATGTCTTTTGTATTTTATTTAACGCTTTTTCAAGCGTTATATATCACCAATAAACAAAAATAACGATTAGAGTTCTAGGTTTGTTTTGAAAGAAATATGCTTTCACAATTGATTGAAATTTAAGGATTTTTCCAATTAAGAACTTCTCTAGAAATTTGCGTTTAATTCCATTTTTGGAAGTAATAATTGGACGAGGATAAAGATAGAGTCCAATTCTACATGTCAATGTCAACAACAATGAAAATTGGAGTAGGAGGAAAATCCGTTGGTTTTATAGATCGTGAGGGTTCAAGTCCCTCTATCCCCAGGTTATCTGTTTTATTTTCGATTTATTAAGTGTGTTATTAAGAACATAAGAAGTTTTCATTGTATGATCAATTTGTATCTTCTTCTCTTATATATACATCTGTGTATGTATATAACTGTGTATAATATAATGTATATAACTGTGTATAATAGAATAATATATTCTATATAGAAAATAGATTCTGTTTTTATTTGTATCGTTGCTTCTACTCGTTCAAATGCTGTCTTTTACCCTTTTTTGTTTTTAGTTGACAGGAGTTTGGTTATTGTGCTAGTATGATGCACAGGGGAACAGCCGGGATAGCTCAGTTGGTAGAGCAGAGGACTGAAAATCCTTGTGTCACCAGTTCAAATCTGGTTCCTGGCATATATACTTTTATAAGTATGAAAAAGTAAAAAGGATTAGTAGACCTTATTTTCTAATTTTGAGAAAATAACTAATAGAATATTGATGATTTAGAAAAATCATCAGTGATTCAATGTTATTGAATCAATAGGGAGTTCGTCCAAGTTATTTGGGGATAAAAACTACTTGAAATAACTTGAACTAGAGAGCAATTTTCTCTATTTCATTCGTATTAATATCTTCTCGTAAAGAAGAAATATCTAGGCCTATTAGATAGTTTCCAATTCCTCTGGAAGATGCAAAAAAATGATTACGATTAATAGAAAGATTGAGAAAAAATAGCTTCTACCTTAGTATTATATAAAAATAGAACTAGATCGGGGTAAAGACCAATACCTATGATTGGTAGAAAGAGACAGATCAAAATAAAAAGTTCGCGTGGTCCCGAATCTTTAAAATAAGGATTCGGGACATTAAAAAGCTTATATCCATAGAACATTCGACGTAACATAGATAACAAATAAATGGGAGTTAATATCATTCCAATTGCCGCTATTGCAGTAATAATGATCCGAAAGGTCGAAGAATAATTATGATTAGTAATTATGCCCAAAAATATCATAAATTCTGCTACAAAACCACTCATTCCTGGCAATGCAAGAGAAGCCATTGAAAAGCTACTGAACATAGTAAAGATTTTAGGAATTGGTATAGCGATACCTCCCATTTCATCAAGAAAAAGAGTACGTATCCTATCATAACTTGTTCCTACCAAGAAAAAAAGTGCAGCACCAATTAATCCATGAGAAATCATTTGCAAAATGGCTCCATTGAGACCTGTATATGTCACGGAACCAATTCCTATAATTACAAAACCCATATGAGATATTGATGAATAGGCTATCCTTCTTTTCAAATTGCGTTGACCCATAGAAGTTAGAGCTGCATAGATAATTTGCACTGCTCCTATTATTATAAGCCACGGCGAAAACAAAGAATGAGCATGAGGTAGCAATTCCATATTGATCCGAATCAACCCATATCCTCCCATTTTCAATAGAACTCCGGCCAAAAGCATACATGTACTATAATGTGCTTCCCCATGAGTATCCGGTAACCAAGTATGTAAAGGGAAGATTGGCAATTTTATTGCATAAGCGATCAAAAACCCTAAATATAATAGTATTTCAAGTGTGATGGGATAATCTTTTTTAGCTAATAATTCGAAATCGAATGCTGGTCCATGAGATCCATAGAGACCCATACTTAAAGCTCCCATTAAGATAAAAATGGAACCACCCGCAGTATACAAAAGAAATTTTGTGGCTGAATAGAGACGTCTTTTTCCCCCCCACATGGATAAAAGTAAGTACACAGGAATTAGTTCCAACTCCCACATGAGAAAGAAAAGTAGAATATCTCGAGAAGCAAATAATCCCAATTGGCCACTGTACATTGCCAACATCAAGAAATACAATAATCGCGGATTTCGAGTAACTGGCCAAGCAGCTAAAGTAGCTAAAGTAGTTACAAATCCCGTTAATAAAATAAGTCCAATGGAAAATCCATCAATTCCCAGTTTCCAATGAAAATGAATAAGGTTTATCCAGTTATAATCTTCTTCCAATTGGATTAATGAATTATCCAAATGATAATGATAACGGAATATATAGGTCATTAAAAGAAGATCTAATAAGCAAATACCTAGAGTATACCATCGAATCATTTTATTTCCTTTATAGGGAAATAAAGGGATTAATAACCCCGCAGATATGGGCAAAATAACAATTATTGTTAACCAAGGTAAATTACTCATAATGAAGAGAAAAGAGACTTTCGATATCAAAACCCATGCTTTCAATTTTGGGTCGATTATGGGTTTTGATCAGTAAAAGAGGAAAAGGAGAATGAAAAATATGTATGGAATGAATCTAACTATTTTTCTTTTTTGATGAATCAGTAAGCTAGACCCATACTGCGCGTTGTTTCATGCCATAAATAAACACGTACACTTAAGAAATCCGTTGGACAAGCCGATTCACACCTCTTACAACCTACGCAGTCTTCTGTTCTTGGAGCAGAAGCAATTTGCTTAGCTTTACATCCTTCCCAAGGTATCATTTCTAATACATCTGTGGGACACGCTCGTACACACTGGGTACAACCAATACATGTATCATAAATTTTGACTGAATGTGCCATTGAATCTAAGAACTCCATTAGTTTTTATCTAAAAAGTGTTTCATTGAATAATATTTTTTAATATATGGCCAATAACGATATATTTTGAATATCAAGCAAATCAATAATTGTATTATCGGTGATATAATCAATAGATTCGGATTCTATCTGTTTGATTTATAAAAGAGACAGATTTTACCGAATCTGGTCTAATCGTGTTAAACAGATCATTTGGATGATGAGTTAAATATGAATTAATGCTCTTGATTGATCGTAATACTTTTAATAAATCTCTATAAAATAAAAGATCTAGATCTATTTTTAGAGAGATAATCCTAGTATCTATTTGAATAGAAATAGGTATACAAATTTATCATATGGAAGGAGATATTACCATTTTGACAAATTAAATTGATCGATACGAGTTGATTTTCTGTTACGATATATTGCCAGAACAATAGCTAATCCAATAGCTGCTTCAGCAGCAGCAATAGCTATAACAAAGATCGAAAAGATATCCCCCTTTACTTGCCTACTATCAAAAAAATCTGAGAATGTTACTAGGTTTAAATTAACCGCATTGAGTATTAGCTCAAGACACATAAGTGCTTTAACCATGTTTCGACTTGTTACTAGTCCATAAATACCAATAGAGAATAAATAAGCACCTAAAATAAGCGCATGTTCGAGCATAATAGAGGAACTCCTCATACCTTCATCTCTTCAGATACAAACAAAAGTGATAGTTTCTAATTTACCATTATCGAAAGAAAAAAAATGACACAGATAAAACAGCGTATTTATGCCGCACGAGAGCTTTCATTTTCAAACTGTTTCTTCTTGGCGAGCTATAGTAATGGCTCCTATAAGAGCAACTAGAAGAATTAGAGAAATAAGTTCGAATGGAAGGAAAAAATCAGTGGATAAATGAGCCCCAATACGTTGAATATTGTTTGTTAAATCTCGTTCTAACATTTGATCTGATTTTTGAGTCAGAGATATTCCGAACCATGATATGTTCAAGATAATAGTAATTAATGAACAAAAAAGACTCGTACAAACTATTGAAGTAATGCTATCTCCGACAGTCCAGGGAGGGGCATAATTGGGATATTTTGGATTATTCATCAACATTACGGCAAATAGAATCAAAATATTAACAGCTCCTATGTAGATCAGGATTTGTGCAACAGCTACGAAATCCGCGTTCAGTATAATATAGAAAAAAGATATACAAATTAGAACTAACCCCAATGAAAGAGCGGAATAAATTATATTAGTAATTAATACTACTCCTATACCTCCTAATATAAGACTTAGCGTTAGAGGAGCCAACAAAAGAATATCATATATCGATTCAGGTCGATTCATTATGTGTACAATAAGTTTGTATATTATTTCCTCCCATTAAAAAGTTACCCCATTTACCTATATGCTATACTGGATTTGTAATTTCATTTGATATGGGCACTGATTAATTAATCTATAGATCAATAATAGATTGATTCCGATCAATCACACATGTGACATTATTAATGGAATGCCAATAGAATTATTAATTAATTCCTTATTTGTAAAAAGGAATATTTTGTTTATTAGATACTCTTTGATCGGAGCTCAATCTGAATAATCAGAGAAATGATTGAATCATAAAATTTGTCCGTAGTTTCTTCAGACATACTAAGTTAATATGTTGAGCTCGGAATTGTTTGAATTGTTAAATCTTCAACAACCGATATTGGTAAACGTCCTAAAGCGATGTGATCATAATTTAATTCATGACGATCATAGGTCGAAAGTTCATATTCTTCAGTCATCGCTAGACAATTTGTGGGGCAATATTCGACACAATTTCCACAAAAGATACAAATTCCAAAATCAATACTATAATTTTCCAATCGTTTTTTTCCCATATCTATTCCGACTTTCCAATCCACAACAGGTAGATTGATCGGGCATACACGGACGCATACTTCACAAGCAATACATTTATCAAATTCAAAGTGGATCCTCCCGCGAAATCGTTCTGATGGGATCCATTTTTCATAGGGATATTGGATAGTAATAGGTAAACGATTCATGTGATATAAGGTAACCATAAAACCTTGCCCAATGTATCTCGCAGCCTGAATTGCTTGTTCACTATAATTCATAAACCCAGTTACCATGGAGAACATGTGTAAAATCTCCTTGAATAATCATTTCATAGAAATTGATTTCTCTTGATAGATTTGATCTATCAAATTTGGATATAATTGCAAAATTGATAAGAACCTGAAAAGAAAATTAGTTACAATAAAATAAGTTGTAAAGAAGCTGTTAGTAACAGATTACCCAAAGCAATAGGTAAAAGAAATTTCCACCCAAGATCCAATAATTGGTCTATTCTTATCCTAGGCAAGGTCCATCTTGCCGTGATAGAAATAAATAAGAATAGATAGGCTTTAGCTAATATAATGAGAATCCCGATTGTTATATTAATGACCCCGCTAATTCCAGAAATAGAATCCCATTCGAAATGTTCCAGAATGGGTATGAATGGAATTGATAAGTTCCATCCGCCCAAGTAAAGAACTGTTACAAAGAATGAAGAAGCTAATAGATTTAGGTAAGAAGCAACGTAAAATAAACCAAATTTGATACCCGAATATTCAGTTTGATAACCCGCTACCAATTCTTCTTCTGCTTCTGGTAAATCAAAGGGCAATCTTTCACATTCTGCCAGAGATGAGATGAAAAAAGCTAAAAACCCTATAGGTTGACGCCACAAATTCCATCCTAAAAAACCATATCTGCACTGTGCTTCAACTATATCAATTGTACTTGAACTATTGGATAATTATAGTCGACAGAAACATCACTGTTTTCATCTCTATTCCAAAACCGTACGTGAAACTTTCACTTCATACGGCTTCTCAATGGTCATTAAGAAATAAAGAACACAATAAAAAAAAGCACCAGATCATAAATCGAACCAATGAGATTCCGTCTGCTACAAATAATAGGAGCTTTTGAACCTATCTTAACCTTCAGTATTTTTTTGCGAGAGAAAGAAAACTGTGTAAAGGATTACTTCGTTCTGTATAGCCATTTTTTTTTTAGTAGATAGAAACATATTGTAGATCGGGGTTCTGAGAAAGTACTACTTGATCATCCCTACCAATGTCAAGTCCTTATGGTTATCCCATTTCTATGGAAATATCTTTGGTCTAGATATCAGTTTCTTTTTTTCACTAATCTTTTTTATATCTTGGTGTTTCTCACCATCTACCTTTGCTTGATTTTTAGTAATTTTTAGTATATATGACAGTAACTTCATACTTTTGTCCTTTGCCTCCCCGCTATTGGACCCCAATGACTAATATATGAACTGGGGTACACAGTTTTCACTGATTGTGCATGCTCTCACTCTTGTACATAGGGGATGGGACTTAATCATCTTACTGCAAGATTTATAAACTGTTTGATCTCACCCATATGACTATCTAGTTTTTTGATCGGAATATTCATCCCATTCACTTCTGTTTTTCCCTCTTTTTATTTCTACTAATAACTAAAAAAAGGGAAAAATGAATCTCATATTCCAACGAATCACACGTAGAGATATAGATAACACACATAAAGCTAAAGGAATTTCGTAACTAATAGCTTGAGCAGCAGCTCGGAGACCACCTAAAAAAGAATATTTATTATTGGATCCATATCCTGCTATAAGCAGTCCAAGGGGAGCAATACTTGAAATTGCAATCCAAAAAAAAACGCCTATACTAAGATCAATTAAAACAATGTCACGACCAAAGGGAATTACTAAATAGCCTAAAAAAATAGGTATCACCACTACCGCTGGTCCAATACTAAATAACCAAATATCCCCCCTAGATGGGATAATATCCTCTTTTAGCAGTAGTTTTATTCCATCCGTCAAAGCTTGAATAATTCCCAAAGGACCGGCGTATTCAGGTCCAATGCGTTGTTGTATTCCCGCAGATATTTTTCTTTCGAGCCATACAATAACTAATACTCCTATCGTAATTCCCAATAGAAGGATAATTATGTCAATTAGAATCCATATAAGACTATATATTTCTTTTGAAAATCCCAATCGATAAAATAAATTGATAGCTTGTTCTTCGAGATCTGCTATATTAATCACCATTTTAACGATCAACCTCTCCCATAATTATATCTATACTACCCAAAATCGTCATGATATCGGCTAATTTCATCCTTTTAACCAGTTGAGGAGGAATCTGCAAATTAATAAAACCAGGTGGTCGAATTTTCCATCTCCAGGGGAAAATGTGATCATCTCCTATAAAAAAAATTCCTAATTCCCCCTTAGGAGCTTCTACTCTCACGTAATGTTCTTGTTTTGATAACTCAAAAGTAGGGGAAGGTTTTTTACTAATAAATCGAGATTCGAAATCGTTCCATTGCGAATCTTTTCCCTTATTTAAACGTCGAACCTCTAAATTCTCATAGGGGCCCCCCGGAATTATTTCTAGGGCCTGTCTAATTATTTTTATAGATTCTTTCATTTCTCCGATTCGAAGCAAATAACGAGCTAACGAATCTCCTTCTTTTTGCCATTGGATTTCCCAATCCAATTCATCATAACATTCATAATGATCCACTTTACGAAGATCCCATTGGATTCCGGAAGCTCGTAGCATGGGTCCTGATAAACTCCAATCTATTGCTTCTTCTCTACTAATAATGCCTACTCCCTCAACTCGTTTCAAAAAGATAGGATTGCGTGTAATAAGTCTTTCATATTCTGTCACTTTTGGAAAGAAATAATAGCAAAAATCGAAGCATTTATCTACCCAACCGTAGGGTAAATCTACAGCTACTCCTCCAATACGGAAATAATTATGCATCATTCGCATGCCCGTGGCAGCTTCAAATAAATCATATATCATTTCCCTCTCTCTTAAAATATAAAAGAAAGGAGTCTGCGCACCAATATCAGCCATGAAAGGTCCAAGCCATAACAAATGAGAAGCTATACGACTTAACTCTAGCATAATCATTCTAATATAGCTAGCCCTTTTAGGTATTTGAATATTTTCCAATTTTTCTGGTGCATTAACCGTTATCGCCTCTGTGAACATAGTAGCTAAATAATCCCATCGTGTTACATAGGGGAGATATTGAACAATTGTTCGGTTCTCAGCAATTTTTTCCATCCCTCTATGTAAATAACCTAATATAGGTTCACAGTCAATAACATCTTCACCATCTAGAGTAACAATAAGTCGAAGAACACCATGCATTGATGGATGATGAGGACCCATACTTACCATCATGAGGTCTTTCTCCCTAGCAACCATAATCATAACTCTTCCCCGGTTAAAAAAATAAATGAGAACAAAAGAAAGAATGACTCATTAGGATCCGGAATTTAATAAAACATAATTTCTGAAAATTTCGTTCAAAATTAACGCAGTCCACGAATATCTAATTGATCGATTAAACGTTTGTAACGAAGTCTATCTTTCTTTAACAGATAAATCAGAAGTCGTTTACGTTTACCCACAATTTTCCGCAAACCTCTTTGGGACGAGTAGTCTCTTCCGTGCAGGTCCAAATGTTCAGTAATTTTTTGAATTCGACTGGTTAAATAACATACTTGAGATTCAACAGATCCTCTTTGTTCTCTAGGAATCAAAGAGGGGCGAACAGACAAATTTTTGATCATAAAAAAAATATTCCGAAGTTCCATATTATTGATTTAATTTAGAGTAAGAAAAAAGAATGAGATCCATTTCTTTTTGTTCATGGTCTATATATTCCTACGTTTCGATCGAATTTCTCTTCGGCATAAATAAAATGCAACTTTCATAGAATAAAGCTACCATACCAGCAAGATTTAATGTCGGAGTTTATCCAGGATTATTCAAAATAATGATGCACTCTCCTTTTCCATTGAGAAAGAAAAAAAAGGGATGATGGAATGATTAATAAATTCCCCATCTTTAAGGTCAAAGAGAAGGGCTGTAGTGGATTATAGAACCGTGTCCCTTGATCTTTCCAAGTACCTCCAAGAGACCCTAGAGATTCCCATTGCTCCTCTCTAGGGTCTTGGAGGGTGTACTATAGTTACACCACTTCCTCTAATTTATTCATTATTTTCGGGATCTTCTTCATCCTTCCCTGTACTAAGGGAGGAATAAAAACCCTTCGGGTTTTTTATCATTATTAGTTCTGCCGGTAGGTCCAGTACCGATCCCGTTGTTATCATATCATCCTTGTCACCGAAAAAAAACTCTCTTAAAGAAGAATAACTCATAAGATAAGAAAGAGCTTTTCTTGCGTCCGAATTTGCTTTTTTCCTCCAAACTTTGTTACGATGCTGTTTTTTGGATTTAGAGGTGCGTTTTTTTGGTACAGCCATAATATTTTTATAGTTTGATTTTTATTTAGAAAAAAATAGAAAATTTTTGAATATTATATAATCTTTTTTTTTTTTATTTTTGTAAACTTCTTATATATCTTTAAATTCAATTCATTTTTATAGTTTAGTTCCAAAAATATGATAGAATATTCTATCATATTTTTATTCTATTTTGCAACCTATTTTGCAACCTTATTATATAATATTTACTAGTAATAGGAGATCCACGATACAAATTGATAACAATTATCTTACATATGTATATCGAATTTTGAGTAAATGAAAAGCCACTATGTTATTTTAACAGATTCAATTATTTCTCATCTTAAGAATTCCAATTGGTTTCATTTTCTATTCAATTCTATTCTTAATACTACTATTGATCGACAATAGAAAATTTTCTAAAATAAAAATGTGTGTGTACATGACTAATAGCTCAGTACCTCGACTGAAAAAGAGTTCCTTCTTGCTCATCTTACAAATATTTGATTAGTATCAGTATTGACCGGTGCAAATCTTTTGCAGAAAAAAGATCGAAAAAAGGTCACAATAAATATGAAATCGATAGGATTGCATCCCATATTCTATCGTTCTTCCTTATTCATGATATATCGTTTTTATTTTATTCTCTTCAGGGTCTAGTGGATTGGAAACCAAGAATGTGGAATATCAAAATATTAAGAATAATGATTTAATCTTCCTATGGAATTTATATACAAATATGCTCGGGTCGTGCCTTTCCTTCCGCTTTCAGCTTCTGTACCAATCGGATTAGGATCCTTTTTTTTTCCAGGAGCAACTAAGAGTGTTCGCCGTACATGGGCTCTTATTAGCATTTTTCTGTTAAGCGTAGCTATGTTTCTTTCTTTCAATTTGTTCTTGCAACAGATTACCGGCGGTCCCATCTATCAGTATTTCTGGTCCTGGGTTATAAATAATAAGTTTTCATTAGAGTTAGGCTATTTGATTGATCCACTTACTTCCATTATGTTAGTTTTAGTTACAACAGTTGGAACCATGGTTATGATCTACAGCGATAATTATATGTCGCATGATAAAACATATGTGAGGTTTTTTGCTTACCTTAATTTTTTCAATGCTTCTATGCTGGGGTTAGTTATTAGCCCTAATTTATTACAAATATATTTTTTTTGGGAATTAGTAGGAATGTGCTCCTATTTATTGATAGGTTTCTGGTTTACGCGACCCAGCGCGGCTAATGCTTGTCAAAAAGCATTTATAACTAATCGTGCAGGGGATTTTGGACTCTTATTAGGAATCCTAGGTTTTTATTGGGTAACAGGTAGTTTTGAATTTCAATATTTGTCTGAAAAATTCAACGAATGGACTGCCGTTGATGGGGTTGGTTTGTTTTTTGTTACTTCGTGTGCTTTTCTCTTATTTTTAGGCCCAGTAGCCAAATCTGCACAATTTCCACTTCATGTATGGTTACCTGATGCTATGGAAGGGCCTACTCCTATTTCAGCTCTTATACATGCCGCTACTATGGTAGCAGCAGGAATTTTTCTTGTAGCTCGATTGTTTCCTCTTTTTAAAGCTCTACCTTTAATAATGTATCTTATCTCTTGGATAGGTGGAATAACAGCTCTATTGGGAGCTACTATGGCTCTCGCTCAAAAAGATCTTAAAAGAGGCTTGGCTTATTCTACTATGTCTCAATTAGGTTACATGATGTTAGCTCTAGGGATAGATTCCTATCGAATCGCTCTGTTCCATTTGATTACACATGCTTATTCCAAGGCATTATTGTTCCTAGGATCCGGATCAGTCATCCATTCCATGGAACCCATTGTTGGATATTGTCCCAGTAAAAGTCAGAATATGGCTCTTATGGGTGGTTTGAGAAAATATATGCCAATTACGGGAATCACTTTTCTTTTAGGGACACTTTCTCTTTCTGGTATTCCACCTTTTGCTTGTTTTTGGTCTAAAGACCAAATTCTTAGTGATAGTAAGTTATATTCTCCCATTTTTGGGGGAATAACTTGGTTCACAGCAGGATTAACTGCCTTTTACATGTTTCGTATGTATTTACTTACTTTTGAAGGGGACTTCCGCGTAAATTTAGTTAATTCATATAACAACCATATTACATTATATTCGACTTCTATGTGGGGAGAGGAGGAATCCGGGATATCAAATAGAACGATAGCGGATTCTATGTCGAATCAAATTATAGGAAGCAATAATTCCTTTTCCAAAGAAGCATTTCAAATTTCGAATAAGATGGAAGGATTGTACAAAAAGAACAGAGGTTTGGTTGTCACTTATCCTTTCTTCCATAAGGGATCTTTTGCATATCCGAAAGAATCGGGCAAGACAATGCTATTTCCTTTAGTTGTATTGGGAATATTTACTCTGTTTGTTGGATTGATAGGAGTTCCTTTTTTTCGAAGCGGAATGAGTTATGACATATTATCTCAATGGTTTACTTCATCGATGACCCCTTTTGATAAGAAACATCCGGAGAATTGGTCCGAATTTTTCATAGACGCAATCCCCTCAGTTGGTATAGCATTTCTCGGTATATTGATTGCCTGTATTCTACATAGACCTATTTACTTCTTATCAAAGGATGTATATCATAAAACAAATCCTAATATGAAGATTATTATGGACCAATCGATTAATATTATATATAATTGGTCTTTTTATCGAGCTTATATAGACATATATTATGACATAATCTTGATTAAAGGTATACAAGGATTAGCTGAAACAAGTCATTCATTTGATCAATGGGCAATTGATGGAATCCCGAATGGATTAGGTTTTTTAGGTCTTTTTGTAGGAGAGGGAATGAGATGCTTAGGAGGGGGACGTATATCTTCCTATATATTTTTTTCTTTATTTTGTATATTAATATCTACATTAATATATTACTATTTTATTTTTATTTTCGTAATGAAATAATGAAAATTTTCACCATAGAAAGCTAGAATGTATATTAAATTGTGCTCTTTATCAACATTGATGTTTATAACATC